CTTTCTGGTTGGGAAGTGTTTCTGTCCTTTTCACTTCTTATTACTCTTTTCGTTTACTCTTTGTCACATTTTTAGTACCAACTAATTCATTCGGGCGAGACAGATTACGATGTCATGATGCGCCCATTCCTATGGCCATTCCTTTAATACTTTTGGCTCTCGGGAGTCTCTTTGTAGGATACTTGGCCAAAGTGTGACCTGTTAGCCCATAAGTCAGCAGTACTGTGACGAAGCGGCTCTTGCTCACCCGATACGATCGTACGAGGTCACAATTCACCCAACACGATTCTCCGGGGTGAACAAGAATTGGGGATCGGATGCGGGTGAAATTCCCGCCAATGGCTGAGATGTGAAGTCGACTCCCTCCCCCTTTGTGGGGGTCAGGACCCCTACGAGTGAGCAGAAAAGGGAGGAGGAAAGAGGCCCTGGTGAACCATAAACATGAAGTGAACAAGTGTAAGCTTTGCTGCCCGACAGTATGGAGTACTGACCACACCGAGGGACAGGCCCTGAAGCGAAGGACAGGAAGGAGCGGATTCAATGTGTTCCAATTTCTGGCCTTGCACCGACCATCCAACGGACCATGGACTAAACGGCCACTGCCTGAAAGAAAGGACTATGTCCAGGGGACCGCCGCCCCCCACAAGGTACATCTCGCGCCTATGGGCCGCTATAACTATCCAAGAAGACACTCGAAAAAGGAAAAAGAAAAAAACCCACCCGGTGGACTGCCGAGCTACAAGTCCATAGACACAGGAAGGGGATTCTCCAAAAAGCCAAGGTCATGGGTGGCCAATAGGGCCCACTTGGAGACTTGGGATCTCAGCAGGAAATGCGAAGGTTGCTTCTTTCTGAAGTAGGCCAAAGAGAATAAAAAAGTTCAGTTCTTATCTGAGTAGGCTCAACATAGGGAATACCCTAACCCTGGGAACCGGGGCATGGACATCCCATCCCGGTCGACGTTCTAGCAAAGTTTGTAGCTTCATCTTTCTTTCGAATCGGCGCTTTTGATGTTGTGCCCGTCAAGGCAAGGTCGTTCGAGCTAGTTGGCAGGCCGGTTTTTTCCTGGCGCAAAGAAGATGAAGAGGATAGGAGTCTCTCAAGCAGAGCAGGTTGACAGGCTAACAGCAGTCTCTGAGTGAATGAAGTGAGCAAAACAGCGGCGTATTGATAGCTAGGAAAGCAGGAGGGAAGTCTGCCAGGAAAAGCAGTGAAAGTCGAGCATCTCGGTCAATCTCTTCTTCTGCCCTGTCAGTGGAAATTGGACGGGGCATGCGAGCCGCTTCCAACCTCAAGTAGGCTACCTCGATTGCAATCAGTAGAAGTTGCCTTGCAGACAGTGAGAGAATAGGATCCTCTAGTCTGGCTATATTTCCCCAATTTCCCCCCCTGGGATTCAAAACCAATGAGTTGAACCCGAGATTTGACTCAACAATTGATGGACGATCGCTTCCCTATCTCGTCAAGCTAGGTAATCCGGCTTTTCCCAGTTCAGAAGTAGGGCTAATAATAATGACTTTCGTAGGATGTTGTTCCGGTTGAGCCTCCTCCATCATCAAAGCAAGTTCCGGTATCCAGTCCCACATCAAAAGTTCGTTGATACGAGGTACGACTTGAAAATATATTATCTTGCGTTTACTTCCTCAACAGTTAACGTCTTTCGTGCACTATGACCTCAGGCTCCACCTGCTGGAAGTACCAGTTTTCTGGTCTTTCTTCAAATGGTACCCTACCATACTCTCAGTCAGGTACCGATTATCATGGTAACCTCCTTCCTATAGATTCACTATCCAGCAGCAGTTTGGAGAGCAATCCGTAGATAAGTGAGTTCATTTCTCAATCCTACGAACGGGGTTGACATCGATCGTGACAAAGAAACTTATTTCGTCGATTTCCAGGCCAACTACTGAACAATAAGGTCTTTGCTCTAGCAGACGAAAATCTACTTCCTCGATTCAGGCTTCCCAGCGAGTTAATTCGTTCACGAGCCTAGAACTGGTAAAGTAGCTCCGGAATGCGCCGGCCGGCGGAAGATCTATACTCTAGCGGAGAGAGCATGATTACATAAAGCAGTAAGTTTTATTTGAGTTTAGGTAGGATTCCAAAGTCAAAAGATAGACATCAGGGCCGTAGCCACTAGCAGAAGTTCAAAAGTGGAAGCTCATCTATTCATATCAATTTCTTTATCATGGTCTAGTTAACTCAGACAAAGTCAATCGAAAGAGAATTATGTGAGCGAAGGGGAATCTACTATGAGTTCTCCCTTCTTTCTATAAGCATCCAAGCTGAGAGAATCTTTGAGTTGATTGATTAGCTGGGAGAATCGGGTATATATTCTATAAGCTAGGGCACTCTAAAGAAATCCATTCTTGGATCAAAATCCAAGGTCCAATCCTGAGCTGTTTAGTAGGGGCCATACTTACTAGAAGCTGGGCTGGGAAGTTGCTTTTGGTTCGATGTTTCCTTTGCACATTGGTTGTTTTGAAGCTAACTAGTAACAGGAAGAATTTGATTCTCAAAGATTGTCTCAGAATAAGGAAATCTCAAAGAAACGGTTTCAGAAAAAGGAAATGGAAATATTGATCGAAAGAGAAAAGACATTTCTAGCTGCTTTTGCAACATCCAAAAGCAATTAACAACAAAAAGGAATATTCTTCGTCCGCTCGATTTGCTTCGACTTTTCGTGTCTGATTCTCGTTCGAAGACATTTCTACTATCATGTGTCTCCAAAACCAAACTTCTCTACTGAAGGAGTCCTACTTTTCCGAGGAGTTGATGTAGCCCGAAGAACACGTGGACCGATGAGGCGATGTAGATTTCTTCAAAACTATTCCAATGAGTCAAAAGTACTACCAAAAGGAAGGGCAAGAGGGAATACCAATTGAATGACTTACCAGTAGCAAGAGCTACTTCTTTGCAACAGAGACAGACAGCACCTTCTCCCTAGCCTGGCGCTTTTCTCCATTAACTTAACATAGGCAAGGACATCTCTATTACCTGAGTGAGACTCATGAACAGAGCAAAGGATGGGAAATAGGAAGAGTGAGTATTTTCCTTAGAGACTGCCAAGCAAAGTAGACTGTCTTCTTATATATTCGTCTATGTCCATAAGTTCGCTAGGGAAAAGTGGGAAAGCAATCGTCCCTACCCTCTTCAAAGAAGGTGTTCAAGCATATAGCTATAGCCTGTTCCAACTTCCACTTCTATAGAAAGTAGGCAGATCCTTGAATGTGACAATACTTTGATTGAATAAGCGGGTCAACAAGATTTTCTCCATATCGTGACTTCTACCAAGATGTTTCTGAACCACTCGTCTGACTTCCTATGGTTGGTTAGACACCAAGATTTGACTACTGACGACACGGACTGACTTCGTTAGTGCCCCCTCTCTGGGCTGCTCGAGTTCGAACTACTGGTATGGCATGCTTCCTCGGCCCATTCCCCGCCTCTTTCTCGTCGTGGCCCTCCTTGGTCATGCTGCGGTCACATCACATTGATTGCGAGCCCAGAGAGCAAGGTTATGAAATAAAGCTAGAATAAGATGAAATCGTGCACCATCAATAATGGTATAAACTTAACTACCTGAAAGAGAAAGCCGGTACTGGATGCAAGAGAGCAGGGAAACTCAATAAAGACAAAGAAAGGTAACTTAGCCCATTAGAAGGCTAGCCTAATAGTTTACATCGCTCCTGCACTGCAAGAAAAAGAGGGACTTGAGACGGGAGGTCAGCAGTTAGACTCAGCTTAGCAAAAAGCGGTTAACCCGCCTAAGACCATACCGAAATGGTAATAGACCCAAAACCTCCTTCTACAACAACTCAATAAAAATGAAATGCACCTTAGCCAGAGGCCAATGGGGCGGACAACCTGTGCCCTCAACGCTAACTCAAGGAAAAGGCTCGCGGATGGTCCCACATCCGGATTTCGGGACATAGGTACACACCTTCTTTTTCCTACGAGACTCACTCAATTTCCAAAAGTCAAAACCAAGATTCCAATTCAGTTTCTTTTCCTTGCAGAAAGGTAGGGCGTAGACCACAAAGAAAAGCAAATCGAACTTCCACGTCATTTCACAGATTAGTCTCTTCCCACGGAGCGAGCTCCATCATAATGGAATTCTCTGCCGGGGTACACGATTTGCCAAAAGCATTTTCCCCAATGGCCAATTTGTCTCAAATGGTAGAATCGCCGCCCTCCTAAATTCAGACTCAGTTGTCCTGGAGAGAGTTGAAGACCGAGTTTGTACCAGAAGACGAAAACAAAGAAGGAATCCTAGACTTCCGAGACGAGAGGAAGGAGGCTGAGTGTTATAAGGCGGCTAAGGCAATCAGTTAATCTCCTTATGAAATAGATCTCCCTTCGTCTGGCTTAGCCCATGGAATAGTAGCTCTTCCGCAGTAAAGTCAGCCTATCAATATAGAGAAAAGAAAGACTCTTTCTCCTGTCATTGGTTAGCACTGAGGTCAAGGAATTCACTCATGGTTACAAGAGAAAGCTGTTCTTGTTCACGCATCCGTTGGTATTGGTCCTTGAGTAAGGGCATTGGGATGATGCCTAAGCGCTGCTATTGAAGCTGTTGGTGCCATTTCATCTGTTGTCGGCCCGAGCTGTTAGCTCAGTTAGATCAATGGGAGTGCCCCCGGTCAAGGTCACTCAATAGGAATTCTCTCTATCGCCTTAGTCTCTCTTCTTCTTCCTTCGCTTCAGGCTTGGGCAGAGCTTTTGATGCCCCGGTTGAGTGAGTCCGAGACAAACTCCACTTGTTGAATGAAGGCGGACAGGAAAAGAACTTGCTTGATCAGGTAGCAAGGCGGAGAGAGATTTCTTCGTCCCCTTTCGTAGCATACTTCCGGGCATCGAAAACAAGTCCTTCTATTTGACGATGGCCTAACGTAGTTCTGGAGCAGCAAGGAAGTTGTTCATAGTTACTAAAGCTAGAAGTTCTTTTTCCAATTCTCCGTCTTCTTTTCAGAAGTTTCCTTGGGTCCTTCTCCTTTCCATAAGTGGAGTACTTCTCAACCGGCTCCTTATCCATAACAGAAGTTTCGTACTTCTCAATCGGCTTCGTCCTTATCCTGAGTCCCATTAGTCGTTTCTCGGCCCTTTCTCGACCGGATCTCATTTCTTTTTGAGACAAAATACACTTCCAGGAAATCCTATTTGAATAAATAGTCCTTGGACTTTCATCTTTTTGATCTGTTTAAGGAATTCTTCCCTGGGCTTTCAATGGGCCCACGCCTTCTCGATACTACCCTCATCGAAGAGATGCGCAAGACTGGGATCAGGAAGACCTCAATCTTTCTATGATGTCATCTTTAGATAGCAAGTGCGCCAAGCGAGATACCAATTACTACAATATACAGATATGACATCCCCGTGATTTCCTTCTACCCTTAGCCCGGCTCCAGGCCATGAAGCTTCTCCGCGGGTTCCTTCGCCTCTTCTTCTTTTTGTGCCAAAGCAAGAAAAAAGCCATCCAAAATGTAATCACAAATATATATGCAACAAAAGAAGTGACGGACTAGTACCGTATAGGGCTAGGGCTGAGGATTAGTACAATAGTACAGTAGGGCTAGGGACTAAGTCAAAGACTAGGTATGAGTATACGTTCTTTTATCTATGAGTTGATGTATTCGTTGATTCAGTTTTCATAGTCGATATAATAGGCTTATCTATCTCTGGCGCTATTATTTCTATGCTTTCCTATGCATTCCTTTCTTGAGGTCACAAGTAGGTGTAATGAAGAAGTTCAGAAAGAAGCTGCCGGACTAAGGAATGGAGCTAGGTAAAGCAGTAATCTACCAACGAGAAGTCTAACTATTACTATCAGATGCAGAAGTTTGGGCGGTCTGAGGGGGGCGGTACCGTCCATTCTTTCTGTTTTTTGAGAAGTTCTACTGATTGTGCTAAACTAAGAGTTTCTTCCCAGGAGGATAGAAAGATGTGAAAGTGATTCCAAACTCCACTTTCATGCTATTAGTGTTGATTCCCACAAAGATCTAGAATTTGCAAAGAAAGATTGAACTCAAAAGTAGTTACCGAAAGGTTGACGTCCAATTCCTCCATTCATTCTCAAATCTTTTTCATCACAATCCACGAGCAATCTGTTGATAGTATGTACGCAAAAGATGAGCTTTTAGGGGGCTTAGAACATTTCTTCCCTTTAGAAGACATTTTCATAGGAAATGAACCTAAGGAAGGAAATCTCGTCATTCATTGTGTGATTGCTTTCAAAAAACCAAAGGAGTGGACGGTCTTTTATAAGGAATTACTCTCCATCGGATTCTATCGTTTACCTTTATTCAATCTAATAGCACTCAAGTCTTTCGATGAGGGTGCAACCATAATCAGAGAATTAGACCCCAATCCGGTGACATTTTAGGTTTTCTTTTTGGAAAGAAAGAGAGAGTTTTGTGGTATAGAGTTCTCCATTTTGTGTGTCAGGGGTGGAAAAGTGTGGCCGGGAGTGGGCGGCGGCTCGGTCAATCCAATTAGACTAGATAGCAAGGGGTCACGAAACACTAACAACCAATAGGAGCCCGGGAGAAAGAAGAGCAAACTCCACTCTTTCTTTAGTGGCGGTGTCCAAGCCAAATCGCTCAAAGAGGACGCCTTCCGGCTACTTTGTTCTTTGAAGACCTCGGAACCTGATGTGAGCCCCTCCTTCCTCATGTGAGCACTCGTCCTTCCCCATCCTTCCACTCGAGACTGAAGCTAGGACTGTCACTTTATATGAGATGTTATACTAGTCCCTTCCTCTTTTCTGTCTTCCTGGCTGACTCTCATTCCTTCGTTCAGCTGTCTTTCCCCTTTTTTCATTTCCCGGCGCTTCTATTTGAATCACTTCTTCGTTCGGGAAGGAGGTTGGTCAAGAACTAATGTTTTCAGACAAAGAAAGAAGGGACAAGCATTCGCATCGGCGCTTGGCTCAGGTGATACGCACTCGTCAAACCTACTGAATTGATTTAGGCAATGGCGCACTTACTTAGCCCCTGTTCAAATCAAAGACGAGTTGACGAATATCTATTTCGTTTCAAACTACCCATTTCTTTGAATGCCTTATATTAGTATGTCTTTTTTGATTCAGTAGTAGGAGAATGGCTGACATTCAAGTCTTTACAGGAGTTATGAGTGCCAGCCCTTGCTTGTTTAGAAAACCTCGGCTTTACACCACAAGGGAAGAGGGGGTCGTCAAAGACCCGGATCCACACAGGAAGGCCTTAAGTGCTATATCATTTTGGAAATCCTTTACCGGTACAGCGAACCATAAGCATTAGCCCTGGCGCTTTCCAGCACTGTCTGTGGTACGCTCGAAACAATTCAGACCGCCAGCGAACGTAACAAGAAATTCTCTGTGCGGCAATAGAATCTCGGGGGTGTTTACAGCCTCCATAGCTCCGTCGTTCAATACTCTCACTTTATTCTTCTGGGAATACAATACGGATTTCCAAATGTTCAAAGACTCACTCCGGCGCATCTGATGAGCGAGCCTTACTCTAGCTGTTTGTCAGCCAAATAAAGAGATCCAAGAAAAGAACTCGTTATGTTAGATAAGACGAAATAGGCCAAGGTTATGAAATCAAGCAAGCTCACAAGGGTCTACTTGATCAGCGAAGGAGGATCCTACTTTCACTGCCAGCAAAAGACCGACATATTGAAATTGTCTTGGCCGATCTTACTCTCTATGGAATCTAACTAAGTTTGAGGTCTTCCGCCAATGCTAGTTCGCCTTCCATCAGTGAATGTTCATAATCAAAAAAGCAAAGAAAAATGGCACTAGACAAAAAACTTTGCCAGTCAATCCAGTTAGCTCCCAAATGCAAGTGTGCAATGCGTAACGGGGACAGCGTGGCAGTAGCTCCCAAGCAGTCTTTCTTTGCCTTCTTTCTCTTTCTCATCCGTAGATTGGTCTCTCTTTGCTGCATTCCATTCTGCCTGGAAAGTTGCCGTGAGGTATCTCGAGTGAATTAGTGAATCTTCCTTACAAAGCTCTGCCTCATAATTAGACCAAAGTGGCTAAGCCAAAATGCATGTCAGAAAATCCCAATCTTCCAGTTGTTTTTTGAAGGCGAGAACTACGAGAATATGCCCCGGCAATATGCAATGCAGAAAAGACTTGGATCAGAAATGCGGGCAAGGTTATGAAATAAAGGAAAGGAGAGAGAAGTGGTTTTTTTCCAAGCCTTCTTCTCTGACCAATGACAAGAGAATTCCAAGCTCCCACAGCCTTTCCCAGCGCCTTCTGTTTGTCAACGCTACGCGCCTTCATCAGCAATCAAGTTCGCAATCAAGTCAAATCATTCAAATCGAGCCATCAAATCGGTTCTTTCTTCAACGGCAGCTGGGGGATCTTGCTAACTGTGCTTATTCTGCTTCCTTTCTATCAAAAAGAATCTCTCTGTCCAAAGCCATTCTTGGTCACATTCGTTCAACCATCAACCATTTCACCCGGGAGGGGCTCCTGCCTTTCTATGTCCTAGAGATTTTTATGTAACGATTGAGAATGGGGATTGACTCTATGGAAAGGAATGGCTGACTCTGATGAGTGGTACGAGCAAAGCCTATTCGGGTGAGGCATGCTTCCTATCAAAAGTGGTAGGAGCTACTGACTAAGGTAGAATAGGTACGAAAAGCTCTAGAGAGATCAGCTACTAATGTGGAGAGCACAGAAAGTCAACGTAGTTAGTTTCGACCGAGAGACTGATGCGTCTCGACTAAACTGTCAAACGAAACAACGGGCTTCGGGCCTGGCAAAAGGAGAGGTTCTAGTCTAATTGGAAAGCATAAGGCCTCGAGCATAAGGAATTCGTCAATCAACAAACCGAGGAGAAAGGGCTGAGAGTGCGACCTATTCGGCATATAGATCAGAGAATCCACCTCAAAAAGAGATGCTCGAAAGAGGTATCTAATCTCCTTCCCATCCGTCTGAGACGTGGATAGATCAGATGGCCTACCCAACACGGAAAGAGCGAACCTGGACTCTGATCGATGTATCCTAGTCAGAAGGGAAATCCGCTTTCTTTCAAAGAGAAATGCCTAGAAAACCCGACCCATATGGGGAAATCGAAATGCCATACTGGCGCCTTGAAAAAGCCCCAGTGGACGGACTACTATCCAAGCGTTTTGTCCGTTGGTGAGATGCTGCCATCCGAATAAAGAATCGAGTTAGTCATCTGATGTCGTCCCCCAGAGTACCCCCGCCTAACCCCGGTCACTTGATTGGGCATAAGCTTCTGTCTCTCCTTGCCGTCGAGCCTATAGCCTCTTACTAACCTTGTTCATCCTTAGAGAATGAATGCAAGGTTGACTCTCAGTCTTCGGCAGGAGGAGAATTCCCTTATTAAGAACAAGGAATCCTTGATGCTTCGATCATGTCTTGAAGAATGCTATCCTTGATGTGAGGTAAATGTGAGGGAAAGAAGTGAAGGGACAGTGAAACTCCGAGAGGAGAGTCTGCCACTCTAATCCTAGTTAGCCGAGTAGCTTGAAAGCAATCTACCTTTATTAGTTAATAGCTAGATGAGTTCTCCCCACTACTGATTAGTTGGTCGAGCACCTTTTCCCCTATTCCGAAGAGAAAGAGACCTCCATTAACATTGACTCTGGTACCCGATCCAGCAATTACATAACCTGACTTTTGAGAAGCCAACTAGTTCCAATAACTGAAATGGGGATACTCAAGCACCAAAACTCAATTGATTGATAACCAGTGAGCGAAGTTGAGAAAGCCGGGCGGGATTGCATGAAGCAGATTGACTGACCTAAGGACAGGTTCTTCCAAATAGCTGGTTCGGTAAGGACAAAGAGGAACTTCAAGTGCAGAAAGACTTTACGGACGGTCAAAAAAGCAGTACTCCCATTTCCTGTGGAATCTCTAGCAGTGACTTCACTTGGCTTTGCTTGCTCTAGCTTGCCTTCCTTCGATTCAAGTCTGATCGATTCCCTTGGTTACGTTGAGAGTACTAGAGGAAGAGGATCCCACCACTAGTAGCCGATCTCTCGGGGCAAGTGACTAGGTTAGTTTAGTCCCGCGCTAGCTTTGTTTTGTATGGCGAGACTACTCACGTCTCGCTCATATAGCTCGTAACCAACAGTCACCCGAATAGGAGAAGCTTTTCTGATTCTGGGAACGAGTCCGAGACGGTAGAGAGGCAGGAAAAAGAGGCAGTTGTGGCTGAAACTTTGAGTGAGCTTCCAGCGAAGGAGTCAGTGATTGATACCGGGCGGGGAATCAAAGAAAGTGCCGACCAACTATGTATGTTCCGAAACGAATCGGATTTAGTCAACACAGTTCTGACTGGCTGGCGCAGTTCAAGGCAGGTCAGTACCGACCCATACATCAGTCCAAATAAAGTGGATCAACCCCGGAAGTACTGGCTGGAATGGCTCTTGGATCGGGCAAGTGAAAGAAAGTACCGCTCCTTTGTTGAACAGTAGTGCTTGTTGGCTTTGGAGGAGAAGAAGTTCCCGCATCAACCAGGTTCAAAACATATATAGTGAATGCGCAGGGCTTATCATATAGAACGTTGGCTTCCCGGCGCATTCCTGTCCTTTGTTGAACAGTAGTTCTTGCTATGATTTCTAGATCCTGATACTTGATTACATACATCGCATACTAGAAAGAAATAGGAAGTCTCAGTCCCTTTCCCAAGTGTAGGAGCTTTCCACGGTTCTCCCCGTGAATGACAAGGTCCCTTTGAAGTATCAACAACTCATTAAACAGACTAGGAAGTATAATAGATCCAGAAAAGATGAGACTTCTGCTTTTGTCTTTTTGGCACAGCTCCTCTTCAATGAAAGTAGTGTGAGGGAGGGGAGTTCGAATTTGCTGATATTTGTGAACGACTCCCCCGGGTAAATCGAGATTGAGGACTTTGTCGGTAGGTGAGCTTGACTCTTTTCCAATTCTGATCCAAAGTAGTTGATCCTCTCTGTCTCTCCTTGGGGCAGATTCACAGCTAGCTCCTTCCTCTCATATGAGGAGAAGAAGATTGTCGGCACAGTTTGTTAACCCCTTGATTCAGCTCAGAGTAGGAAAGCGTAAAGTTAGCGCAAATCTCAGCAAAAGCAAACGAAAAATGGAAGAGTCTCGCTCCATTGCTACAGAACGTGTCACCTATTTGGTGAGCAATCTGGAAGAGACAAAGAAGGGAAATTTGACCTGCCTACGCCCTTTGAAAGGAGGACATCCATGGTTGGAGGGAAGTGTCTATTCGTCTTTCCAACCGTGGTATTTGTGGGAAGAGATCTTTTCTCCAACAACTCTGGAATCTCGACGAACGTGGGTAGGAGCCCTTCATAGAAATAGAGTGAGGATTCGGTGGGACAAAAAGAAATCAGACATTTGACTCAACCTAGGCATCGACCTGCTAGGGCGAGCCTTGAAAAAGCCTATTTTGAAATTCGAATTATGCTTTCAATAAATTCATTCTTTACAGGGAGCGCAGGTATCATGCTCGAGACATCGCACTGGGCCAGCCGCGTGCTCACCGCTATCTTGATCTGATTGTGCTCATCTCAATCGTTCCCGATTAAGGGGCATCGGGGACGGGATCGTCATGCAAAAACTTGATCCGTGTATGCGCTCATGGCCTGGGGAGTTCTCGGACACAAGGTTGGTGGCGGCCACCCCCTCCCGTATTCTTGGAGTGTGAAGCAGCTAATTAGTTGGCATTCCAAGCTCCTTCAAACTCTATCTACAGGCCCACTCTCAATCTTTCTTCTTTTTCCTGTGATAAGCACTTCCTCGCTGGGGAAAAGGTCAATCCTTGGGTAACGATACCGCACCTGCAGTTTGTTTGCTAGTGGCGGACCAGTCAAATGTCGTCTTCAGCCGGAGGAAAGTCAACGATCAGCTTGAGCTGCTGTCTCATCAATAGCGGGAGATTCTTCTCCCTATTTAGCAGCATATTGTGATTCTACTTCCTCTTTTTCAACAGAGTCGTAACTCTTGAAAGTCCTTCTTCTTCTTATGATTCTACTTGAGCTAATTATGGGAGAAAGCTTGCTTTCCCGCTATCCCAAACTCAATAACTTGCTTGAAACAGATGAGTCTGACTCTTTAGCAGGAGTCTTCCTAACTATCCTATTTAGCTGGAGATCCTTATTCAACTGTTACAATAGGAGGAGATGGAAATAAAGGAGAAGGAAGATCAACCTCTTTAGCGGATTCTACATACCTAACCTCCAAAGCAACTAGAAAGAGATTCCATTTCCTAACTCAAGGAAAAGGTCGTTCGCAAAGACTCTAACTGCCAAAGCTTGCTTTGCTGCTATACCTAACTAAATCATTCTATCTCAAAGGATTTTCCTAGGGCTTTTCATGTTAATGCTTATCTGAGGCATATCCTCTTATGGCCTTTGTGCTCCGTCCCATGGACCACGGCACTCCCTTTCAGACCAGTAAGAGATTGATTCACAAATTCAGAAAGAGATTGTATTTATTACCTACAAACCTAAATCCCATCCCCCAAACAAGAAATGCAATTTCACCTTTCCATTCTCCTCGTGTCAAGTCAAGTTGAAGAAATGAATGCCTTTTGATGATTGACAAGAATGAATTGGATTGAGACGGAATCGATCGATATCGCTCGAGAGACTCCATTCGCGTCAGAACCATCATTTCAACACCCAAACTGCATTATAGCGCATTTTATCACTATAAAAACGACTCGTCTAATAGCTTCTCTCGACATTCGAAGTTTCTACTCAGCGAGAAAGCACTCATGTTGATATAGAATATATTAAGTTGTGGATTGACACCCCATGTATTCAAGCATTTCGCTTAGTATCGACTGGCACTTAGGAATTGATGACCATTTCATCTTTTCAACTCGTACCCAGCGAGTGAATGAACGAGCCAGGAAAACTCTCCGCCCGCCTGTTTAGCAATCCAGCTATTGAGTGTACTACGAGGGCCAAAGCTGAGCTTTAGTGCACCACCTGGAGAGGGTTTGATTTTAGGGAAAGAGAAGAGAGCTCTCTATTGATGGCTTGAGTAGTCCCTGGGCGATCAACCTTCTTCTGCTGCCTTTTTCGGTTGTTTAGGTCCTAGTCCTGAGTAATAGCCACTTAAGGTGCTAGCCCGGCCCTTTGGTCTGGGTACAACTAGAGAATATGGATCTGTCTTTCTTTTTGGGACTTTGTCAGCTTATTTCACCTTCTCTTTTAGGTAAGTGAAGTGACCAGGGCACGAACGCTCTAACAAGTTCAGGTCTTTCTCAACCAAAGCGCCGCCTTGTAGGCTTGTAAGCTATTTTGCAGGTATACCCACAGATCAATGTTCCTGAACAGTCTCGGAGAAGTCCACCAGCACCCGAAAAACCAGAATGTCCCGTGTCCATGCAAGTCTTGGTTCCTCTTGGAAGCACCATCAGTATTGAATTGGAACCATTTGTGGTGGAAGAAAGTCCCATATATTTCATAGCCTCGGAAAAGGTCAAGAAGAGGGAAGGTCGTTCATAGAAACATCATGGTATCTCCTCGGAGGTTCATAAGGTATCTGTATAAGAGAGAAAGGGCCTTCCATTGGCAAGTCAAATAAGAGGAGTTATTGAGTGAAGGTCGCCTAAGACCAGAGATAGCTTTCGAAGCACTAATACAAGGATCTTCAGTCCTCTGGCTTACCACTCAGACTTGATCTATTGAGGGACCCTCACTAGAATAGGCAGGTGAAGGTTACGGGACAGGTTGATACCTAACCTTTGAAAGATAGGCTTGTGACGGACGAGTAGTTGATTGAGGATCTACTGTATTAGGGTTTTGAGCCTTTCCAACTACTTGAGTTGATAGAGCTAGTGTTACATAAATAGGTCACAAGGAAGGTCTGGGCAATGGAGCAGCGGATGGCTTTTGATAAGAAGTAGTCGATGGGCCCTTCTCCGCAAGCCTGCCTCTCTTTTAGGTTTCGTTTGAAGTTGGACTGGCACTTTCTCCACGGTTTTCTACCTATGAGTGGGCTCCTATCCCCCTGATCATATTCAAAGGATATCTCCAGAGTGCAAATCTATCTCCCCGCATGGCTGGCATCAAAGCCTATTCTCTACTCTTACGCTGCTCTCAAACGGAAAATTCCTGGAAGAAAACTTCAACTAGGTACAAATAATCAAAAAACTCGATTCCTGACCTAGCTTATTCTTTTTAGAGTATTCACTCAACCAACCCCTTCCTCAAAGCAAGCTGTCTGAGCGGTAGCAAGTCAAAGGAAAAAGGTAACTTACGCGTTCGCCCTCTCTTTGGGGCGACACGGCGATTGAGGATGATGGATGGCAGCGGCGTACATCCCTATCCCGTAAGCGAGAAAGCATTCAGTTACTTTCTCGGGGAAGAAAAAGGTTCTTTCTTTGGCCCGGCGCATTCCATCAGAAAGCTGCCCAGTCTCTTTGCTCACGGTGTCTGATAGTGGTCCATCCCTCAACGTGGAAGAAACCTTTTTTCCTTTCAGACGTAGAAGTGCGATTTTCTCTTTCGATAGTTTTTGGTTTTTTTTCTTGTCTTCCTGTAATGATTTCGAATTCTTCTTTTTCAGTGAGCGAGTAGTTTTTTTTGAGTCTCAAACTAACCTAACCCCCATTCCTTATATCCCGGGAAGTCTTCGAAGCCGGTCTCTGTGAAGTTCCCTGAATAGAATAGAAAACGATCTATCTATCTGACCGAATCCCAAGAAGTTGATTTCCTGCTAGCTTGATTCCGGATCTACTTATTTAGTTCAGTCTTCGTTTTACTGACTTGAGTCCAGAAGGGTGATTTCGAATTCTTCTTTACTAGCGCTTGACTTCTTTTGAATTCCATTAACAAGCTTCAAAGCGCCGCCTTTTTGAGAGAAGACAGGTTCAGTTCGCTATTGAACTTCGTGGGCCAGCTAATTCACGAAAGTCATTCCTGGAGGGGGATCCCTCGAGGAGATTGCCTGCTCATGGTGCAATTCCTTATTCAAAAGGACGACTAGAGTCAAAAAAACAAATAGGAGATGAGAGAGCCATTTCTCCTTCTATTTCCGAAGGCTAAGAAGTCAGTGCCAGAGAAAGAGTATTTGAAAGGAAAAGTAAATCTTTTGAGGGTTATATAGAGTATTCAAACTTCATTGTTTCTCCCTTTGCGTATGTGCCTGCCATCCACTTCCTTTACTACAGAGAAATGGACATAGAGAGCGATTTTTACCTCTGTCTATCAAGAGCGCTTTACCCTAGCGCGAAAAGTGTTGCTTAATGGCATTCCCTTGAAACTAGCCTACTTGATTCTCTCTCAGGACTGCTCTTGCCTACCATATGGAGATTGGAAGAGCAGAGCAGGCAATTTCTACCCTTCGAAAAAACGCTCAGTTCAACCTCTTCGTGAGTTCCGAACACTACAGAATAGCAAAGGGGTAAGGGCCCGGTAACCGACTCTCAGCCTTCTTTCAATGAATCCCAGTGCAGTGCACTCAGCGCTCCTATCCCCCACCCCAGGATTTCAGATACCGAAGATTTCCGACCTAAAATAGAGAATGGAATTTCATTTCCTTTTCTTCCTGCCGCAAGTTCTCTCTTCAGCATTCAGTTCAAACAATTCGGAATTTTGGATTCAATGTCATTTTCCCTCGTAAACGTAAAGTGCAATCGGGACATTTTACCAATTGGCTTATTTGGAAATTTGCCTAATCAGTAGTGCTTTTTTCTATAGGAGATTTCTCTCTTCTAGATTCGGAGTCAACTTATTAGCGAAAATCGGCTTGCCAGGCTGGAGATGGAAATGTTTTCGATTGGACATATTCTTCTTTATTCCGTTTTTGACTTGGAAGAAGAAGAAGAAGAACGAAGGGGGTAGAGTCAAAAAGAAGGAACTACCCCCGATCTCAATCTCAATACGCCAGCCAGTCCTTTGCTTTTTGTTGAGCACCAACATAATCGTCTTTTCTTCCCAAGTGATGAATTCCTAACGGTGAGAGTCAGCAAGGAAGAAGTAGGCCAGGCATTGGGTGGTAGGCTCGCCTCATGAATTCAAGAAGCAAGCCTCAAGAGACAAGAGAAGTTCAAGTATACTACAAGGAAGGGGTGCTCTACAACTAAAGGAATGAGTTGCTGGGTAAGGAGTTCTGGCTTTTCCGACAAGTATAACGTGAAGCTAAGGGCTCAGACTTCTACCGGTGCTTGGCTACTACCTGACCTACTCTTCGTTACTTCTCCCTATTATAGTTACTGCTGCGGCGTCAAAGCCTATACTGAACCTAGTGGTGTTTTCCGGCTATCTCTGCTACTCACCTAGTCCTACTACTCAAGCTAGCTATTTCTATTCTGAGTAGCGGTGCATCTCGTGGCTATCACACATACGCCTATATATACTATTCCGTGACTTGACTTACCCTTGCTACTTGACTTGACCGTCAATGTCTATCAGCTATTCCACGCTGACTTCTTCGGCTTCTGAGAGAGCAAGCTTCCTCGTATTTTCACTGATTCAATACCAAAAAGAAAATGTGACCGGAGCCTATTCGAAAAAGCAAAAACCCACTTCTTCTTCCTCGGCGAAAGTGAACCAGGTCTTTTTGGACTGAAATCTCCCACTGAGAAGCATTTCCTATGCGGCGCAGAAAGGAATTTGGCCAACGAAACTAGCAAGCACTATTGTCTTGTATGTGCAACGGATTGACTTTCCCTTTCTCCTTCCTGTTGCTGAATACTATCAAAGTGGGAGTTGCCAGACATTCTCAATCCCCAGGAAAGCCAACCAACCTTGACAAACTGTCCGAGTTGGACCAGTATAACTTCAGCTATGCATTGAGACCTCTCCACCACTCATTATGGTTTAGCCGGTTCTTCTGGTTTTTGATCTATGATATTTTGAATCAACCGAGTGAACAAGTGCGAGACATAGGCTTCCCCTCCGGAATGCTGTCGACTTACTTAGCATACTGACATGCTTAGTACCAATGCCCATAGATCTTCTTCTGTCAAAAAGCCCCCCATAGATCAGCTCTTGCCTTGTAAACCAACTGACTAGCCTTATGGGAGTGAAGCTAGAATAACTGGAGCAAGCTACTTGATTTTGTCAGGTTCTATCTATACCCTTCTTTCTGAGCCTTCTGTTTATCAATAGGATGAATCTCTATTTCATAAGGAAGAGGAGTTTCCACTTCAGTGACTACCAATCCCAAGTCAGTCGTCTTTGTTCGTTCTGTCAACATGAAAAGAAATTCTCTCATTTCCGACAATCTTGCCTATTCTACCTATGGCCTCGCTTTCTTCTTCTAGCTCACCGGTAAGCAAGCAGTCAATCTATCGATATGTCCCTATCTATAGGCCAGGCCTTTTTCCGACTAACCTATTCTACCGACTCAAGTACTTGCTTTGAATGAAGGACCGGAGCAAGCGTCTTTGTATTTCGATTTGGTGAGGGACCTTTCTTTCCTAGTTACAAGATCAAGCCCTAGAAGTGCGGTGACCCGGACCAAGCCTTCTTCTTACCACGGACATCAGTTTCATCTGAGACTGCATCATATCATGATAATAGTAAAGCAAGCAATAGGAACTGGTACATAAGCACAAGCAATCGGATCTCCTCGGGTTGGTGGAATTGCTTTGGCTTGCCTTCCTGCCTAACTGAAAGAAAAGGAAATTCTTTCTTTGGATTGCGTGCCTACCTAGCTCGAGTTCCGCTATTCGATTGCCTAAGGTGAGAAGAGCTTGGTTTCAATTGGAGATATTCCTTTCATAGCTACTAAGGTTATAGAGATTCCTCTTTTTTAGGCAAGTAAAGGTACGTAGTCGCTATAGCGAAACTCTTGGGTTGGTTTCCCAAACGGAAACTTTCATTAACGGGAGCTCGTTCACGACTTCCGGAAGAGGGGTCCCCACAATCAAACAATCAACTCATCCAACAACGATGAGGTTATGGAATAAAAGCGCCAGAAATCGAAAAAAGCTGGATCGTTAAGCAAGAAAATCATCCCCCTGGCAATGCTTCCTTTACAATTTGAAAGGTGTCAGCGATTCCAATTCAACCCGTTGGCGCATCTCTTCTCCCGCGCTGCGACCCCTTATCCTAACTCCATCCGATACTGAAATTGAACAAAAACACCCTTTTCTTAATTGCAAAAACTACTTTGAATTCAGAACATTCATTTCGACTCTGATTCTCTAACGGGCGACGAGAGTCAATTTTGAGCACAATGCCCAATCTCGATTGCAAGGTGAGACCAAGATTCAGTGAAGGACTTTGATAGAGAAGATCAGAAGGGAAGTAAGGAAATGAGCTGGAAAGAAAGAACTTCAATCTTCGATCGACGAGAATTCCAATAATATTCCCCTATTATCCAATTTCCAGATTCCGAAAAAGTCCGATCTGAAATGCTCACTGTGGAGTCAGGCCAAAGTCGACCAATAAATAACTCTTTTGAACAGAAAGAAGAGAGAGCTTGGCACACCTTCAAGAACCTAGGAAAAATGTCACGTGTTCTCCGGAATCTATTTCTTCTTCCGAATGCATGCTATCTATAGTAGTAGCCGCCTATGAGAGACCAGCTTTGGAGAGGAAAAAGAAGTAGGAAAAAGGGCGCAGCCTCATCTTCTGACTGGCCAGCGGGGAAGACTCTGACTCAGAATTGGTGCTAGCCCCGGGCATGGATTGGGGGAACTAGTCTAATTCATCCACCTCTTTTTGTCAATGTCGTAGCTCTGACTCATCCATTTGATTCTGACCTTTTGCTGCCTTGAGATTGGTGAGATGGAAGAGTCCCATCTTTCTTTACCGAGCTTTGCACTTTTTTCCTGCTATCTGCCAGCTGTCTGCTCTTATTGTTTGCAAGTAAATTCACGGTTTTGCGATCAGGAGATGTATATTTGGAACGGGTTGATCGATGCATACTGCAAGTGTGGTCGGGTTGGGATTGCCCGCAAAGTATTTTATGGAATGTCGAGTGCTAGGGATGACATCTCCTGGGGGACAATAATATCTGGTTATGTGCATAACGGATACTACAGTCAAGTCAAGCATTGGAGCTTTTTGATTCTATGAGAATTTGGAATGTGAAACTGAACCAGGTGGCAGTGCTGAGTGCTCTAACGGCTGCAGGTGAGATTGCAGATTTGGATAGGGGAATAGATGTTCGCGGTTATGCGGTTCGAAAAGGAATGAATTTGGACCTTGGAGTGAACGCGGCACTGGTGACAATGTATGCGAAGTGTGGAGATACAGAAAAGGGAAAATCACTCTTGCGAAATATCCAAAAGAAGGATTTAGTGACATGGTCGGCTATCATCTCTTCTTTTGCACAAAACGGTAGTCCCGAACGAACAAGCGCTGTTACTTCTTAAAGGCAAGTCAAACAAAGGAGTCAAACCGAACATTGTCACGCTTGTCATTGCTCTTCCTGCTTGCTTTTATTGTATGAAAAAGACTATTCTTCCGATTACTTTCGTACCGAACCCGCTTGCCTGAGCCAAAGAGTATGAAATAGTATACTATAGTATAGACTATGGGCAATAAGGACGAATAGCCGCTGACTTCCACTTTCAAGGTTGGACCTTCTTCTTCAGCCTTAACGAGGGCTGTCGGATAGTTTGGTACCGGCTCTGTTCTTTCGTAGAAAGAATCTCTTTTCGGGTACAGCCGCGACTAGTTGTGAAGTAGCTTGGAGCTTCCAGCTTCCGATTTCGGCAGCTAGGCAAGAACGTAGGCGAGCGCTTTCTAGGTAAACTCCTTCTTTTCTTGCTATAAGGGTAAGCGGATAAGAGTAGAACAATAGGGAAAGGGGAAGTGTGTGGAAGAGAAGCTCCAGTCTTTGTGGAAAGATTTCCTAGTCCTTCTTTGAAAAGAGTAGGACCGGGTGGACAAGTAAGTGGGTGCGAGTCTTTGTCAGTGAGGGGGGGAAGAGACTGCTCGAACTTTATTGAAACCCATGCCAGTAGGTATTTGCATTGAAAAACTGGTAGTTATTTGCATCGAGAAGACATGACCACGACCAACTTCGTTATGTCGCTGAAATAATCTCTGTGCTTTGGCTATCAGATATCTACTTGAAAGGGCACGCAGCTCTACTAGCATACCACTGGATCGCTTCGCTTCCTTCGTTGTATTCTCTATTTTATGCCTGAGTGCTAGCTTTACAATTAATTGAATTAGGACTTCGATATGGTTTTGCTCAGCTAGTGCTACTCTTTCTTTAGCATTTTGGAGGGAAGCAAGAAAGCATTCATTCACGCCGGCTTTCTTTCTAAACCACAAGTCTGGGCTTTCTCCAGTAACATCTGAACCTACGTAATTTATGGAATAATATCCTCGCCCGGCGCTCACAGATCCAAGAGAAAAGGTAGACTGAGAATATATATGGATGGAGTTTTGGAAAGAAGTGGGTAAATTGCCTTTGTGTTGCTTTGTCGGACAACCTTTCTAACCTCGAGAAAGTTTATTGTAATGGAGTCTAGTCAGATAGATCTCACTTCTCTATGAATTAGTGACAATTGCTTACACTGGTGCTGCAGTGAAAGATTCCGCCGAAGCCCATCAATTGGTGCCGACGTTCAGATAAGGGAAGTGCGTGTTAGCACGGAAAGTAGATGATAAGTAAGAAAAAGAGTCTAACTACTTACCTTCCATTTCAAAGGTCTCGCTATGTTCGTCCGCAGCAGGAGAAGCCTTGATTCCCAAGCCACAGGGAGATTGATGCCACACTCCGAGATAGAACTCATAATGTACAAAGAGATGTTCTTCAACAGTCAGTTGAGCAGTTACTATTGGTAGGGACAGAGTGATTGGTTAGGTGAGTCAATGCTTTGAACTATGAGTAGTCATCAAGTAGTCCTTTCTTGCCAGGATATGACTTGATTTCTCAAGAAGAAAGAAAAGACTAGCCTATGGACCAAACACATAACAGCTCAGTCCATAAGAAAGAGAAAATGTCAGAATTGGAATGGAAGAGAACTGAATCAATAGGGCTGCGAATCAAGAAATGTAGAAAGGGGAGGTACTTTAGGAAAGGAGACTGCCGGAATAAGCGTTAGCAAGAGACATTGAAAAGGAAGTTCGCGTATTCGGTCTTAGGGATAGAATATGTATATGACCTTTGCCTTCCGAGAAGAAGAATAAGTTAGAGCCCAACGGGTTGAGAAAGCTCCATAAATAACTTCAGTCCCTCTATGAAAGCCACGAAAAGTCTGCTAATCGAATAGAGTAGAGCTCATTTGTAGGGTTCTTCAAGAAAGAGAGCAAGGTGAGGTATGTCTCTTTGATTTATGCTGCTATTTCCGAGCGTGTTTCAGCTTTTCGTTCATCGGTAAACTCCAACCTAGAAGATAATATATAGGTGGAAAGATTTGTTTAGTAGAGTCACAAACAGGATTGGAACCTGTATCCCCGGAAGAGCGGTAAAGATAAAAGAGAAGGGGCTGATATAAGGAGCAGCTGCGACGTACTTCAAATGAGAGTTCCAAAATCCTAACTCATCTACCGAGGAAATCAGTCATTGTCCTTTTACTAAGTCAGCGGTGTCTTCATTCCGAAAATTCAGGTTTCCGCGGAAATAAGTCAATCCCGATTTGCTAAGTAAATTGGCTAACCATATCCAAAAATCTTGTCTCATATACCGGGACAATCACTCAGCCCCGATTTCCCTCAGTAAACGGTCAAACCATATCCGAAAATCTTGTCTCATCTATCGGGAAAAGTAGTATCGAATTGGTATTTCACTATGCACACATCGTCAAAGGGAGGTCGTTCAAGAAGTCAGTGCTTCGAATACTTTCATCCACTTGTCAATTCTTTGTGTCAGACTCACTCGTCAATTCTGTGTGATTGAATTTTGCACTGATAAGGTGTGACTTATTGGATGTATCTTGCTCATTCATCTGTGTAAGAATTTGGAATTCCTCTTCCAACTCGTCCCAAAATGGGCGTTATGGCAAAGAACAAGAAGAAAAAACAAGAAGAAATTTGTCCAATAGTAACAAAAGGTGCCTCTACAGGTTGACATCCGATCCAACCTAGTAGTAAGCAATCTGCCAAAAGCAACCAAAATATTCCTTGGTAAATGGGTCGAAAACTTGAACTACGCACATACATACTTGGAAAAAAAGGTAAAGCCAAGAGAGATATAAAAACTAGTGCTATTGCGGCTACACCTCCCGCTTTGTCAGGTATACTGCGAAGAATGGCATAGATCGGTAGGAAATACCATTCCGGCACAATATGAGGCGGGGTGGACATCGGATTAGCAGGTATATAATTGTCGGGATGCCCCAAAACATTAGGAGCATAAAAAATCCAAATGGAAAAAAAGATAGCAAAAGCTACCCAACCTACTAGATCCTTGACATAAAAATAAGGGTAAAAAGAAATTTTATCCATCTCTGAATGTACCCCCAATGGATTATTTGATCCATATTGATGCAATGCGGCCAGATGAAGAAGACTGGCGCCTACTAAAAGAAAGGGGAGTAAATAATGAAGACTAAAAAAACGATTTAAGGTGGCATTGTCGACGGAGAAACCACCCCAAAGCCAAGTCACTATGGTATCTCCTACTACAGGTATGGCGCTAGCTAAGCTTGTAATTACTGTAGCTCCCCAAAAGCTCATCTGACCCCAAGGTAGTACGTATCCTATAAAAGCTGTCACAATCATTAAGAGGAATATGACAACTCCGATACACCAAACAAATTCCCTAGGACTGCTATAACTCGCATAATATAGACCACGAAAAATATGAAGGTAAACCACAATGAAAAACATACTTGCCCCATTAGCATGCATATAACGTAGCAACCAGCCCCCTTCAACATCTCTCATAATGTGTTCGACGCTGTTGAAAGCTAGATCAACATGGGGTGTGTAATGCATAGCTAAAAAAACGCCAGTCACTATCTGAATGACTAAACAAATACCAGCTAACGAACCAAAGCCCCACCAATAACTAAGATTGCTCGGGGTTGGATAATCTATCAAATGCTGGTTCAGTGTGGAGGCTATAGGTTGTTTGAGAAGAGAGAATCGTTGGTTCCTTATAGTCATTTCTCTTTTCTATCGTTCAAACTCCTCTTCCCCCTTATCACCCCCCCTTGCCTTGATGGAAATTGGCTTCGCTGCGCCCTTCAGAAGAAAAAAGCTGCATGAGCAGATTCATCGCATTTCGGCGAGAGGGAGCCAGTGACTGGGCTACGGATTTTTCAGTTGGTTGATTCTCGACGGGCTGCCGCTTTCCTCGTCAATAAGAAACCTATGAAAGCGCCAGGGAGAACGGCGCATTCAGAAGTTTTGCCCGCGTGCAAACTACCTTCAAAAGTCGATTTCCAAGAAAGAACTCCACCAAAATGAAAGATTGTCCTTGTGGAGTGGAAAGGAGAGAATGAGAAGAAAGTCACTCTAGGAAACTCTTATTGGACGAGAGAGAGTGAATATGATATTGGCGTGGGTTCTACCAACGAAACGAAGAACTTTTTGGTTTTTTTTTTCTCATTCGGAACCGTATTAGTATTAGTGAGCGGGTCCACACCCAGACTCTGGCTGAAATGGGGGGAAGAACCTCATCCGGGGTTAACATGAACAAGAGTTCTCTTCAAAAATGAATGTATGATAGTGTCGGGCCTCACTTTGGATCTTGTTTACTGTAGCGGTGATCTGACCCTGTACGTAGTCTATGTCTGGGGAGACAGGTGCGGTAGAGAGGTCGCCCACTTCGATTCCCGTCCCGTTAGCATCGTAGAGACGAGAGTTGGGATTACTCCTCCCTTTCGGTCCTCCGCCGGACGGTAATGGACCGTCAACCCTTGCTTGTGGACCAGCTGCAGAGCTCACCTTTGTTCGAGAGGTTTGGTGCTTGCTACCAAGACGATTTCTTTATGCCCATCAAAGAACCTCGAGATGCTAATCCACGAAAAACGATACGAGAAATGCGAAAGAACTCATATACGGAACGAGGGCGACCCGTGTAAATACATCGATTTCTGACTCGTGAAAAGGAACTATTTCGTGGCAACTTGGACAACTTATAACGATGTTTGTCCCGCATATCAGACGGAAGATCGGGATCTTGACAAAGGGCTTTATAAAGCTTTCGTCTCAATTCATATTTAGCCGCAAGCAATCTACGTTTGTGATCTCGTATATTTCGCTTATCCGACATCTGACTGACTTTCCCCCTCATCTTTTTGCAAAAAGCCGCTCCACAGTAGTAAAGTCTCATCTTTTGTGTTGGCCGAAGTGAAAATAGTCACATTGAACCCTCGAATATGCTCGAATATCTCGAAATTATCTTCCAGTTCTGGGGAGAATTCACAAAACTCCGTTTCCATAGAGAATTGAATGGATTTGTCCCGTATTTCGACCGGATAATCTAAAATAGACATTACTGTCAAGATTCTGACCAAAAAATTGAACATTCCATGCCCTCGGAGAACGCTTTGTCGTGCAAAATCACTTACATATCCAGTGTCTTTTTTGGACCCCAAGAATGGATTGGATCGAAACGACTTTCCTGCTTTGAAATCAGGGCCCCTTTGTGTCTGTATGAATCTCTGACCGCACAAAATCTCCATAGCCAATTTGCCAAATTGGATTCTGAAATCAGAGACTGCTGCTTTTGGTACTAATCTGATTTCAAACGATCCAGGAACTTCCATAACATTGGCGTAATTCAGTTTGAGCAACAGATCTTGACGTAATACATCTTCGTAATGAAAATGGAGTGGAAACATCATGGCTGGCGCTGCTTTTTTTTTAGAATGAGCACTCTTCCACTATCCGTTTCAAAAAGGATAGTTGATCTTTGAAATGCAAAATAATACACAATTTTGAATTCAGAAAAATGCCGAAGCGAGGACCTTTTTCTTCCTTTCGACGTCTACCAATGGAAATAGGATCTGAGACCGGATTCGGTTGCCGGCTTCACCGACCCCTCAGGGCCATTCAGGTGAGCACATTGGGCCGACCAGTCGATTCTCTTTTTCCGATCTTCAATTATCTATTCTACGTATAGAAAAAGACTCGAAATTCCATCTTATATGCAAGAACACAAATACACTATATATGAGTTTATGCACAAACTCGAAAAGCAAGGAAGAACGAAGGGGAAAGTCGCGGAAAGGAGAGGAAGATCAATAGAAGGAAAAACTCAAAAAGCTAGGTCGTTCGGCTGAAGAGCGAAACAATACCCGAAACTACGCTCTTTCTTCCTATCATAGACGCCCGCCATAGTACGCTGGCGTTTTTGGGATGATGATTTATCTGTAAATGTCACAGCATTGTATACCTCGGATGCTTGAAGGTAGCTGACACTTGACCTATTATCTATTGCCTATCTTGACCTAGTGAGAAGAAAAGCAAAGACAGATGATAGATATACGATCCCTAGTCACTTCCCCTACTACTCGCTGACACGAAAACAAACTAGACTATATAGGATAAGCCACTTCATTTCCTTTATTGACTTCTGCTGACCATGCCAGAGGAAAGTCAGAACCGATATTCATTCACTAATACTCCATCCAGAACAGACAATACATCCATTGGTTATAAGGAATAGATAAAAGCAAATAGAGAATCTAGTGGGTAGGGGTTGGGAAGAGAGAATTTCTTAATACGAAAGATCGATCTACTTCAAGGCGCTTTTTCGCTGGCGCATTTCAACGGATTCAATTACTGCGTATGCAAGTGCTTCTATGACCCCATCAGTTGAAAGACAGTCCCATACTGATGAAGGAGGGTATGGATGTTACCTGTAGCTGTAGCCAGGGAGCCCACTCCTGGCCCTCTCTCTACTACTACGAGCGAGGAAGACGAAGGATAAGCGGTCCAAAGACGAGAGCCCATCCTATTCAGTCTTCCTTACCTGCTGCGCATACGAGCGAGGAGCTTCTCTTTGGTTGAGAAGTACGTGTCGAGACGTTATCAGAGGAGAGAGCAGCTATGCTATAAAGAGAGGGCAGAGCATTTCATCTTCCGTAAGAAGGAGAACAAGGCTTTCTAGGGCAGAAAGAAGAGGCAGAATCAAGTGAACGCATTGGGGTCAGATGCAAAGCAGGGATCTGGCATATATATAAGAGCAGGATTTGTTGCCGAGATTGAAGTTTTGGAAACTAGGCTCAGTATTGAAGTCAGCCTTATAAGAGTGAGATTTTGAGAAACTAATTCCCCAGGTACTGGAGTGTACATAGATGTTGAGGCAGAACAAGGCTTTTCCAACGAGATATATTCTCGGCGGATGAGAGCATATCTAGTAGGCCAGACAATGTTGATTACCTCAAGGCAATGGATTCCCCACAGGTTGACGGATTGGGTGTCAAGTTAGGCAAAGACTCAGGAGATGTGCAGTGCTGTCAATCCCGGCCTCTTTTCCTCCCATCAGTCTTGTTTTTGAAACTTCGCTCACAGACGCGTAGGCTGACCAAAGACAGCATTAGTTGACAAACCTGGTTCTTGCGAATCGGCTGTTATAGTTCACTCAGCTAGATCTTGTCCCTGACTTGATGATTCCAAACCAGACCTGTTTCGGTACAATCAAAAGATGGGACCAACCTCTTTTGAATCTGCAACCCCAGACTGATAATCATCTACTTCCTCACTAGGCATTTTTGGCAGTGAAATGAGAGATATTACTAGATACCGCACTCTTCGATATGCCGACTCCTTTGAGCTTCATTCTCCTTCCCGAGGGATGTGGTCAAGAGATGGGAAGTGAAGAGCTCTTTCAACTATCTTTCCATTAATATAATCAGTGGAAAGTTCCGCAACTATTATATATAGGCGGTCAGAAAGAATGATGCTTCCGCCATTTACTACCACTAGAAGAGAATGCTGATCAGAACCGCTCTCCCTAGATCCTAGCACGGTGGTGGAGATTCTTTCTTGGCACGCCGAAAGACTGCAAATTGGCTATAGAAAGAGGAGTGGAGAACTAGAGTTCACCAAAGCGCCGCAGTATGAGATCAGGTACGGTCCATTCCTTGAGGAAGAAGAAGATTGACTGAAGGCAGCCTAGGTACTTTCTTCATGCTAACACAAGGGTCGATGAGCCCGGGGAGAGTAAAGGAGCTCCATCGAAACTAACCTGATCTATAAGTCGACCTTCTTTCCGCAACTTTCCCCTCCAATTACATCGGTCGTCGACTTCGGTCTTCCTTCCAACGTGAGGCAGACTCTCCATTAGTCTCGGACAAGTTGAATCACACCCTTTTGATTAAGAAAAAGACAAAGGCGATTCACTCAGTGTTCAGAGATTCTGGCAGCCGGCGCTTCTCTTTTCTCCGCCCGGGTGGAAAAGAAAAAGAAGGGCACTCTCAAAAAAAAGCATTTCATACTTCTTTCTATGCTCGAGACTAACGTAGTTTCTCGCTGAGACAGAAGCTTCGTTCGATTCCCAAGTGATGGAAAGGAAGGACTGATCGGATGAAGGGAAGGGGGAAAGAAGAGTGTTTTCTGGTTCCAGGAAGCATATAGGCTCGGAACTGGCTTTCCTTGGTACTGTATATTCTCATAAATAGTCTATTGATCTTCTTTCTTTGCTTTGGAAGCAAGGGGATGATCGAGAAGAAGTTCCAGTAGTCATTATGCCATGCTTAACACAGACGAATTTCCAGAGGAAGGGAGGTAAAACTTACAGATCATGAGGGGGTTTGACCAGTGTTTTCTCACTATTATGGTTCCAGCAAGGGATTTCATTCATTACTAGATCAAGGAGTTCAGGAGTGGAATAAAGTATCCATAAATAAGTCATCCTCTTTGACACCCATTTTGGAGTTCTTTGGGTACCGGGCATTCCAACCAATCTTTCGTATGCGGATCGTCGAGTATATATAAATGAATGCAGGCGAGGCACCACCGTATCAGAAAGAAGGGATCCGGCCCGGCAATGAGATTCATCACGCATCAGATACCGTCGCTTTTTCTACCCCTTCGCTTCAGACCTGTCAATCCCAGAAGTTCGTGCTCAAAAGTGGGGCATCACTTAATCGAGTTTCATCTCCAGACTCTTAATCCCTTTTTACCGATCATTCGCGAACTCATTCCACGTAAAGCTAGCTTATTCCCCTGCATCTGGATTAGCTCTTGCCCTGAAGTACTTCGTTGCTAATAATTATGGACCTTCCCCCATCACTGATGTACTAAGATTTTTTGGAAGGGGCAGGACAGGAAACTCCAGGGAATTGAGAACAAGACAGACGACTATACGATGTGAAGAAAAGATTCGTTGGTTGAAATCAAGGACTCTCCCCCTATCAGTTGATTGACTCGTGCTAACTCTCAAGTACCTTTTGTGTGGTCTGGGTCTAATCTTTTGACTCCCATGCTCTATAGCCTCAGCCCTTCTTTCATTGAATCTTCTTTACTTAGACTTTCTTCACTGAATTCTTCTTCCCGGGCTTGGACCATGTCTCCCGAACAATCTCAGTACATATGGCGCAAGACGATTTCACATATCGAGGTCGGAAAGGGATCGGGTGTTTGAACGTCTCACCATAGTGCCCGCTTTGTCTTGATGGTAGATTGAGAAACAAAAAGGAAAAAAACAAAGAAAAAGAAATGAGCAAACCCACCAGAGACAAATCATACTACACTATTTATGAGAATATGTCGATGATGCGTAGAGGTAGACGATCTCAACGTCAAAGTTCTTGGCAGGTCGATGTGCTTGTACCTTCATCGAGCAGGAAGTAGACCAGCCTGATCAACCATCTGCTTTGCTGTTTGAGATGTCAAATCAAAGAATCCCCGCACTATTGCTATTAGCCGGTGCTGTCGAAATTGAAAGAAGTTTTTTTATTCTTTGTTAAAGTACTACTCGGCGCTTTGGGGCAGACGCTCAAGAAGAAAAGTGACGTCCATAAGGACCCCTTTCGTGAACCTGGGATCTGATTCTGATGCTGTTCTCGAATCCGCACACACGCAATTCTGATAAGCCTCTTTTCTCGGAAATGAGGTGCTGATCTGATAAGCTTTCGTATTACGGCTTTGCCGATGCTCTCTCTATTCCAACGATTTCCACCAATCGGGGTACTACTTGAAAGACAAAGTCACCATTTGTGCTCAGGAGCAGGAGCAGCTTGATCGGGTGGTTTCCAAGGCTGGAAAGAAAGGCATTCCACTTACTAAAGGTGCCTCCTATGCGCCTTTCAGGGAGTACGAGCCTGATGATCTGACTATTCATGTTCAATCCTCCTTTCATCCATTCCATAAAATAGATTCAAAAGGCAATCAAGAAAGAAATAGTATGGCGCATAAACATTGGTCATACCTCCATTGCCTGGCGCCATTTGCTCAGCTTGGATTGAAAGTTAAAAAGGAAGCGTCGAGGGGAGATGACATATTCTATATATATGCCCCACCCGACATTCTAGCCCAGCATTGACCAAAATCTCACTGCTCTCTGCAAATACGCCGCATCTACTCGCTCAACTCGGCTTTTTCTTCCTTCGCAAGATGTCAGTCAGAAGATAGCTACTTCAAGGTGGTCATTTCACTACCCCTATGATATGTAAGTCAGTATCCCGCCCAATGGCTAGTTGAATTGGCTATACAAGCCTACACGAAAGGCACGAACAACGGCACTCTTCTTCGGTTTTTTACATCTATATTGTAACCAGGCCTGACGCTAGGCTAGACGACTTCTTCCTTTTTCTGCTTCAGTCACTCCTTCTCGCGGATGTATTCTTTTCAAAATTCCACCTCCGGTAGACACTCGGCACTCGGCTCTCTTCTGTAGAATATTGATAAATGTCTTTAACCTGGAAAAAAAAACGACCCATTTCCTGTCATAACTCTGAAACTACTGCTGTTGGATGCCCCCTTTTTGAAGAAATTCTTTCTCCCAGATCATATTTACAGGCCCGTGACTAACTCAGAAAAAAACTCAATAAATCAGTAGTATAAGCAACCTTTCAAAGTACGTTAGTATCCCTGGGTTATAATACTGGTCTGACCTGCTATATAGTATTTTGACGTATAAACTACATAAAGTTACTTCAGCCATTGAGAAGGACTCGCGTTACAATATCAAAAACTAGCCAAGGGTGGGAAAGTCCAAGAGGTAATGTAGTGGAGGAAAAACGTCGAGAGCAATCTGCCTGTTGAAGTAGTCCTATGAGACCTGAGTCCCAAGCACCTCGCAAAGGCTGAGGCCGGAGAGAAAAAGGGCCTAAGCCCAAACAAAACCTTCCGAAGACGACTAGAGCGTTGAAGCACAAGGGGAAGAGTACTTGAAGTCAGAGATCATTTTCCACGAGGTCTGGGACACATCCATTGCTTTTTGAAGTTTGAAATCTAGGGCAACAAGGTCGTTCACAAACTCACTCTGAATAGAAAGCAGGAGAATACATAGGACTTTCCCTGAAATTCACTGAATAAATTCCTCGATCAAAAGTGGAAGGAGTAGGTCGAGGGACTTAGTTGATGTTCGCATAAAGACAAGCCCCGTATTTTTGGACTTTGAAGAAGAAGCCGAGGAGTTCCTGTAGTATGTATAATGAGGGACTGATTTGAAGGGCCCTGGCGCAGTTATGTTCACAGGGTTCATTAAATAAAGAGCAGTGACTTTCTCTTCCTTGACATCAGAGTTCCCAGATCCTTACCCACCAACTAGCCAGCCCCGAAGAATCATTCACATAAGATAAAGTCAAAACAACTCGATCAAACCTTCTTTTTTCGTCGAATCGGAAGAAACGTAGTATTTGCAACCAGAGGTTAACGTGGCACGTTTCCCTCATCAGCTCTATGCTCTCAACATGCCGTAGTTTCTCGCTCTTATGAGAGAAACTACTAACGTTTCTCTCGAAAGGAGGGCTAGTCTCGACTAGTACGCCTAAGTCAAGTGAGTAAGGCGATGAAGCAATGGAACTCGGTTGGTCGGGAAAGCTGAAACAAAGGTCGTTCGGGAAGAGAATCATACTGTCTTAATGGAATCTACCCACCATCTATATCATTCCAGAGCTTTCTAAGTCAGCTATGCCCCTCTTGTTCTCGGCCAATTCAACCCTCGCTTCTGACATGACATGCTCTGGTACTAAGTCTTTCTACCTAAATAATTCATTGATTCCCAATTTGTCTATTCATGGCGGCATTGAGCGAATTCATCCTTGCTAGAAAAAGCCAACCAAGTAGATTGAGATTCTAAAAAGAAAGTTCGTCTGTAAGCAAGCTGACTCCCGGAAAAGAACTTTGTTATCATTATAGATTCTTGAGTCAGAGGCATAAAAAAGAGTGAGGCAATTTGAGGTCCGAGTTTGAGAGTCTGGGACTGGAATAGGGCTTTGAACAATATTCCTTTTGACTGCGGCGGAATAATCTGATCGTCAATTTGCCAATTTGGAGGAAGGTCTTCTTCTTTCTCTAGGCATTGCAAGCCGCCAGAGGAGTTGACTTAGCCCCTATTGACTTTGGAACCCTGAGAGGCATTTGTTCTACACTCGTTATTTCGGTAGGAGCCCCGACGCTAGCAAAGTAATGTATTAGTCCATTCAATCGAGTTTCAAGTTATGCTTTGTTTGTGTGAAAATGGAAGCCGCGGATTTCTTCTTTTCATAGGACACTGGCCTCTGTTATACTACTTCTTTGTCTTGTGACCGGAATCCTCTGTGGGATATGTCCAAGGAGAAAAGGCAGGCCCCCTTGATCAAGTTTACCAACGCGGACTGGCGCTTTCTGTCGTCCACCCCTCGCATGTTATGCGGCGCTTCTGGCAGCTGGAATTTGATTGATCCTACTCCATTACCTTGATGAGCCCAGTACTCTTGAATTCCACCGATCCCACATTATGATGTGTATTTGTATCGCCGCTCGTGGAATGGGATCTGGAATGGCAGTAGGCGTGGAAGCAGAAATGTCATTTATATAGCTAGCAGCGCAGAAGTCAAGAGAGGGTGCAGCTGCGCCACCTGACGGAGCGGTTCGCTTTTTTGACTGTCTAATCTAGTGCGCTAGCCTTTGTCATAAGGTTCCGTATTTTAGTCCACCTGTCAATGAATTCGAGTCTTTGCAGTGAGTGCCCTTACCTTCAATGGGTATGTATTGAGAGTGAAGGGCGGAGCTTTCGCTCGCGCATTGAGAGTTTTTTGATTTCATAACCTTTCTTTTTTCTATTTCCACTGACTTCCGCATCCTTATCTCCTCTGATGCCAGCCAGTAGTTGATATCCGATCTTTCTTTGTTTGAACTTCAAGCCTAGGGAAGACAGAACGATAGAATACATCTCGACGTCAGGCCATCAATTTCTAATATACCTAATGGTTTAGTAGATTTCCGAAGATGAAGATTGGTTGAGTGAAAAGGCAACTTGAAGGTCGAAGGAGGACCAAAGTCAACGGTCAATCTAATCTCCGTTGGCCGAGATACGACGACAAGACAAGAAAGGCATATAGCCACAAGCTTTCAATGCAGCGAGAAAGTCTGATCGTCATTCGCCTATGCGCCCTCACCCCAGGGCCCTATTGATCTCAAAGTTGGATATGTGCCCGATATCATCATTCCATTCCAGTCATACTACCAATTTCTCGGATCACCCTCTTATGATGTGCTTCGAAAGGTTTCAGCACTTTCTATCGGGCTTGAGCAGACCAGTCAAATTCCTTTCTCAGACGTCGAATCGGGATTAACTAGTTCCATTCAATCGAGGATTCCAACTGGATATGATGGAAATTCGCATAACCTCTCTTCGGCTATTCAATATTCTATCTAGCCTCAACAGAAAAAAACTTGCGTCAAGTAGCTGATTAGCTATGTATTGGTAAAGTCTGTCTGGTCAAGTGCTCTTTCATCAGTCCTATCTCGACGTGATGGATCCGATTCCGATCAGTGGGGGTATCAAAAAGGAAAAAAGAACTACTGTCTTTTCAACTTTCAGGGACTTCTGACGCAAGTACCTATTATTCAAAATGAGTTAGACAGGTTTTTCCGTGGGTCTGTTCACCCGGTCTTCCATGCCTGAGCGAAAGATGTTTCATTTGATTATCAGGTCGTTCGTTGCTCGTGTCGATCGACCTTTACGTGCAGACAACAATCAGACTCTGAACGTCAGGTCTCTCTTCTCTCGCTTCTTCCAGCTGCGTCACAACTAGCTACTCCACCATGGAGCAGAGGAAAGTGGTCTTTGAGAAGTAAGGGGAAGGTTATGAAATAACGAAAGTCTTGGAAAATCGCTTCTCATGTGGCGCATTTCGAAAAATAGGCGGCAATACGCTTGAAGAAAGAAAACCAAAATAGACTAGACTAGGCGCTTCCTTTGTCCTCTTCCTTCCGCCCACACCGTGGTTCCGAAGCCCTTCTTTCTCCTCATTCCACCAATGTTTCAAGTACTCCCAGGATGGTATTCAGCGGCGCATCATAGTGTTGCTGTGGAAGAATCCTATTTTGATGATTATCCATCACCATTACAAGTCCTCAAAAAAATCTGGTAAGCAAGACCCACCAAGTCAGCTGACAAATCCTGGGCCAGTAGCCAACAATCTCGACTTCCAGTTTTGATTCGAGGTCTACCACCAAAAGGTTGTCCGACAAACAAAGTCTCAAGCCTAACAGTCATCTTCTCAGCCGCAGAAAGCTAATCCCCAATTGGGCATCAAGAAGGAATCCACGCCAGCAGGTCATTTGTCTCCCTCACCAAAGTTTGTATTGAGACCAATAGTGACCGCGAAGGACGTCCGTAGATTAATGCACAGCCGGGGATAACTATACGACCCGCTCCTACAGGCCAAGAGACTCAGGCCTCTTCTCAGGCAACCCAGACTTCCTCTTAAGGGGTTAACTATTGCACACGCCCCGGCATCCTCCGAATCTGAGGGTTTCGACCGAGGCAAATCAGCTAATCCAGCGATTCAAGAAGCAAATCAGAAATGCACTTTTTCTCCACTGAATTCTTCACCCGTGGCAAGGGAAGCGAAGGATTGATCTATGATAAAGAGAAGGAGGGTCAATGCGAGACAAAGAAGATTGAATTGGCATCTAATCCTAATTGGCCACGACGAAGAGAGCGGGACTCGCTCGATCAATGGGAGGATGCGAAACCAGCAGCTACTTGCTAAGGAAGACAGAATCTTTAAACAAAGCCCTTTATCTGGAAAAAGCTCAAAGAACTCACACCAGGCTGGGTAGATATAGGTAGCCCTCGCTCCCTTGCAAGGCTTGAATCGTTCACTGAGACTTGATTATTGACCTTTAAGCGTTGCTGCGGCATTCTATCTCATTTCGGTGGATCCGCACCTCCGGAGACTCTCGCTTTTTCGAGCACCTGTCACTTGCAAATCGTCGTGCTTTTGCTTCTTTTCTCAGAAGTTTGTCTAGAAGATGAAAGAATCTCAGCAAGAATCAGTTTTGAATGTTTGACAATTATATAAAAGAACTTGCTTGCAGCACATTTTCCTAATCAAAATGACTCCATTTTACTTACATGGTTTTCTCAGGTATAAATTAGCCACTTTGAATAGGTCAATTCATTTCTCCGGCCCAGACTCGTAACATCACATTTGACATTTGGGGAAGGTACAGCCCTGAACAATGCCACTTTGCCCATACGAGGAGAGACAGGGAGTGACGTAGTTAGTCGAGACGTTAGTATTCTCTCTTTCTCCTTTGGTCGACCCATTCAGGTCGAGACGCAAGGGATAAACGTCTAATGTTTCGAGCAGCGATCAACGTATAATGTTGAGAGCCAAGAAAGATAGAGGCACGGAGAGTGTGAAACTTAATGGAGTCAAACAAAGGGGGAAAGCAATTGATGTCAATGGAGGCGAATAGGGCTACAGTCGAGGAAGGCGAAGTTTGTATGATGACCCGATTATACGTGGTGAATCAGTGCGAGTTTCACTCAATCATGCCGGCTCCCATGAAGGAGTTGATCGATCCCTTCTCCGACGTGTTTGAAGAACCGAAGACCTGACCTCCAAAAAGAACTCATGATCATTCCATAACCCTAAAGGATGGGACCGAACCAATCAATCTCCGACCGTACCCTTACTCGCACGTGCAAAAGGAGGAGATTTAAAAGTGGAAGAGTTACTAAACTAACGTCAAACCGCCGCCCTGGCAGCGGCACCGGCCCTTTTAGTAAAGAAGAAAGATGGATCATGGAGGATGCGCATTGATTACCGGCAGTTGAATGCCGCGACTATGAATAAAAAGTACCCCATTCCCATTATAGAAGACTTGTTGGACGAGTTGAAGGGAGCTAGAATTTGATCCAAAATAGATTTGCGATCGGGTTACCACCAAATAAGAATGGAAGAAGGGGATATGTAAAAGACGGCCTTTGGGACACACCATGGCCATTTCGACTTTCGAGTCATGCCATTTGGACTCACGAATGCCCCGGCCACATTTCAAAAGCTAATGAAAGATGTGTTTAGCCCCATGTTGAGGAAGGGTGTATTGGTGTTTTTCGATGACATATTAGTGTACACGTTGACCTTCGAAGAACATGTGCGGTTGTGTAGAGAGGTCTTCCAAAGCTGAAGGAAAAATCAGCTTTTCGCAAAGAAATCCAAGTTTCGCCGCAAATCGAATATTTGGGGCATATCATTCCATGGAGTGGCGGCGACAGACCCGTCAAATCGAAGCAATGGTAGAGTGGCCCACACCGAAGAACGTGAAGGAGTTGCGCGGGTTTCTTGGACTCACCGGTTACTATCGGAAATTCGTGCAAGGGTACGGGTCCATTAGCAAGCCACTCACCGAGCTGCTGAAAAAGGGAAGGTTCCAATGGAGTGAGCAAGCCCAGGGAGCCTTCGACAAGCTCAAGAGGGCCATGGTCTCCGCCCCGGTGTTGATATTACCCGATTTGGAAAAACTGGCGGACTATAGAAAAGCTTCTGATGCAGGAATTGGGGCAGTCCTTTCACAAGAAAAAGGACCCATTGCGTATTTGAGCAAAGCGCTTGGAGTGAAAAGTTTGGGGCTCTCTACATATGAGAAAGAATTTATGGCGATTATAATGGCTATTGGAAGTGGCGACATTACTTGCAAGGCAAGCAGTTTATTATCAAAACCGACCATGAAAGCCGACAGTACCTCCTCGAGCAAAAGCTAACGCACCATCTACAATACAAAGCCCTAACCAAATTCATTGGCCTCGATTATGTGATCGAGTACAAGCGCCGGGGTATCCAACAAGGTGGCGGACGCCTGATCTAGAAGGACGTGGTCCCAATAAAATGCCTCATTGAGTACGATTAGTTCGCTCGAACCGAGATGGTTGTCGGAAGTGCAACTCAGCTACGTAGGAGACAAAGACGCAGCCGAAGCCGTTGAGGACTTCAAGAATGAGACTCCCCGCTTGGAGGGTTGGAGTATGAGCAATGGCTTGTTGAAGAAAAAAGAAAGAATTTCTGTTGGTGCGCCGGGGGGAAGTTCGAAACAAATTCACTAAGGAGGTGCATGGTACCGCATTGGGGGGACATTCGGGCATTCTAGCGACCTATCAGCGCCTTAAGAATAACTTGTATTGGCCAGGAAAGGCGATATTGACACATTTGTGAAAGAGTGCGACGTGTGCCAATTAAACAAGCATGAAAATGTGGCTAGCCCGGGGCGGGGCTATTGCAACCATTGCCGGTACCGGTCAAGATAGATATGGGACCAAGTTAGTATGGATTTGATTGAGAGTCTACCGAAATCCGAAGGGAAAGATTACATACTGGTGGTAGTAGATCGCCTTACTAAATACGCTCATTTTTGACCACTCACCCACCCATTCTCGGCCCCGATCATAGCCAAGACCTTTCTAGATAACATCCACAAGTTGCATGGTACACCAACTTGCATTGTGTCCAACAGAGATAAAGTGTTCACGAGCGGGTTTTGGAAGGAACTATTGAAACTGTTGGGTACTAAACTCCATTATTCTACCTCATACCATCCCCAGACCGACGAACAAACGTAGCGAGTTAACCAATGCCTTGAGAATTCTCTCTGTTGTATGTGTTTTAATGCACCAAAAAAGTGATAGATAGATAGCAGCCTTGACTTCTACGTTTTCACTCACTCGAAGCTCTCTAAATGGCTCTCGTAGTTGGTATTATCTCTGATCCCTGGACTTTTTCACATAGTAGCCTAATAAATTCATACCTATATTCTATTGAGGAAAGGAGAGTTTGCCCCAGATAGATTGGAGGCAATAAAAGAAGAGGTTCACAAGTTGCTTGAGGCTGGATTCATACGAGAGGTGTATGAGACGGGGTGGCTTGCAAATCCAGTAATGGTGAAAAAAAGGCCGGCAGGACAGTGAAAATAGATCTCCTGTGCATAGACTTCACAGACCTAAATCAAGCATGCCCAAAGGATTGATACCCTACCTCACATTGATCAGTTGGTAGACTCGACGGCTGTGAGTGGCTGAGTTTCATGGATGCTTTCTCTGGCTACAATCAGATCAAGATGAATCTAGCAGATGAAGAGTGCCACATCCTTCGTCACGCACGTAGGCACCTACTGCTATTGGTGCTTGCTCTGGTGCAACTAGGCTCGTATATGGATGGGGAGCGGGAAGGTATGCTGCTTTTCCTTACGTATCAATGCTTTTGGATTCAAGAGTTACGGGTTGCCTATTGATTGAGGCGGCTTCATTAAGTGGGGAATCTTTTTCAAGTAGTGTTGGCTAGATTAATACATATCTTCGTTAAACAATTCACTGGAAAAGTCAGCATTTGCCCAGGCTAGAGAATTCTTCCTCCCACTGGTGTTGACTTTTGAACCTAGGGTTTGACTGTAGGTAGGGATGTTTTGATTTAACATAAACTCCTGGTATTTGCGATCATGCCCGCTGACTCAACATTGTATGGTGTGTGAATCAAGGTTGCCCAGCCCCATATTAGATAAATGCATCTCTCGATGAAACTGAAACACTACTTCGAGTTCTGTACTAAGTGAAAAGCAGGAGCTTTTATTGGTGGTACGATCGTGTAGGCTAACTTCTTTCATCTTGTTAGTGTTGGCTTACTGAATAGACGTCTTTTTGATACCGAACTTTATGAATCAACTGGAAAAGGCGGGTGGCTTATCTGCTTCGACGAAAGCGTAAGTCAGATCAGCAATTCGCATGTGCTTCGGGAAAGCACGATCACTAAATATGCCTCTATTACATGTTCTTCGCATCTCGAAAGAAAAACCCAAATCTCCTTTGAAACGAGAAGTGCTACGCCCCTCGTTGCCTAAGAGTTCTGACTTCCTGCCATTAATTACCTGCTGCTCGAGCTAATTGGCCACCCCCACTTCCAATGATCACTGCCTCGTAGCTAAGGAATGCTTACCAGAAAGAGTTTGTCTATATTATTTGAAAAGAGTGTGCTTCGCCTCAAATGTGCTTCCATCGAGTCTTTGCATTCAAGGCGAAATCTGCGAAGAAGCTCGCCTCGGTCCAGCTTGGGAATCAACCCCTGCCTTCTCTCGTCTTTCATTCACAATGGCATCTGTATGTACCGGACCACCTATCGTATAAAGGCAGAAAGACTTTTCTTGTAAATACGAAATCTCAATTGCTCGCTTCTTTCTTTTTCTTATTTACGATAAAACGAGCTCTTTCTGCTCAATAAAGATTACCGACTCCAAATCGCTCAGTCTACCATTCTTGGTTTAGTACACGAGTCCTTGACCACCGATATTGTCAATATTAGAAATGCCCATGGTATGTGGCGTGCTCTCGTGACCCCCTTATGAAGTTAGTTATCAAATGAAGAAGAAAAAGTGGCTTGGCCTTGAGAGCCAGCTTGAGAACTTCCGGAGGAGGTTGAATCCCTTCAGACTATGTACATTCGGTTCTTGCATATCCAAAACGAATTTTCCGCTGTCGGGGAGCCCCTAACCAATGAGAAAATTGTTCGTAAGTTGTTGCATGCTGCAGTTGAGCATAAGGATACGTGGCGGATGTTGACCACTTCCCTGGAGACCCGGCTCACGACTAGCGACATTTTACCGGGCGAGGTCTTTAACCACTTGAGGTGCTATGAGGAAAGACTCCAGAAAATCGAAGCACCTCATCTTCCTCAAAAGTCATTACACTTCCCGCCCGCAAAGACGATGACTCCTCGAGCGAAAGTGAAAAAGATATGGCTTTGATCACGCGCTCAACCGCTACTTCAAGCTCGGCGAAGAAGCACAATGAGGACCGCCGAAGGAGAAAGAAGAAGGCGGTATGTTTCGGGTGCAACAAAAGCGGCCATGTTTTTGCCCGCCCTTTTTTACGAAATTGACCCAGCGAGTAAAGGCGTCAAAGTGGGCGTGAAACTATAACATAGGCTAGATTGACCTCTTGTCCTGGGGGAGACTCAAAAACACTCAGCTTTGTCGAATGAATAGGCATCGTCTTTTCCAAACAAAGAATAGCCTAAATCAAGAATTTTATGAGTACTTGTCTGGCCACTATTAGTGAGTTCAATTCTTCCTTTCCTGGGAAAAACCCGGAAATCATAAAGGTCCCACCATTCTTGGGGGCGGATTAACCAATATGAAAAGAAAACAATATGGGGCATTGGAAGGACTCCGGTCGAACAAAGAGGCTCAGCAATTTTGCAGTGAAGAAGAAGGCCAACCAGGGGAAGAGATTCGAGAATGAAGATTGAAAAGGGACAACTTGGTCCCCACTCCTAGGGCAAAGAAGACTGATTCCATTTCCGCGCCTCGACGTTCTCCATGGGGATAAAGGGTATAGGTTTGCCCCTCAGAAGGATCCAAAGGTAACCTTTCCCTTTGGCGAGCAGCCCAGCCTAAATAAAATGCTTGATATGCGAACCCCCCGCAAATTCTTCTTCCTCACCATGGTCAAAGTACAGGAGGAGTATGCACAAGCACATGTTATAGCTAATCTGGTGAGCACCGCCCTTCCTTGTGTTCGCGGCTTTATGATCTGGTCACATGATAAACCGACACCACCTGGGAAGATAGTAGTTCACTTCATTATTTAGGTTGAACCAGCAATCCTTTACGCAGGGGCCTGGCTAAGCTTAGAAAAAATTGATCTAGAGCGAGGCGAGCTCCAACACCTCAACATGGTGCCGGTGCGCACTTTTGCCTATCCATTGCTTCACCTCATGAGAAAGGAAACTCCACTTGTTAATGCGCGCTCTTGGAACTTTTCCCTCGAGAAGGCCAACCAAATAAATAAACTACAGAGGGAAAAAAAATCCTTCCGTCATTTGGATAAACCTGACGACCCAACCCAGGTATCAAAGGGACTCATTTACAGCGAGGAGTTTCGGAAGGAAGAAAAGGTTGTCCGACAAATGAAACAGCGCTCCAAAAAGGAGAGAAAAAAGCTCGAAGAGGAGAAGAGTTCGACGGCTCAGGATGGCGTTTCGGTGTCCGAGGAAAATGATGCTGGTACGGGAAGGAAAGCGGAGTGATTGAGGACCCCGGGCGCTTGCCCCTCTTCCTTTGAAAGTATGGAGAATTTTTTTGAAGCGTTTGCGTATTGTTAAATATTCCGGTTTAAGCTTTTGCATATTTGTTGGATTTGAATTGTTCCCTTGCATGCGTCACACTCCAATAATTTAGGGTGGGCAGAGGAAACCCTAATAAGGGTGAGCAGCCCATCAAGCAGTAATTACTGCGCACTTACAGCCCTTTTACTGGTACAAACGGAAGAGAGAAAACTAGGGGTGAGGAGCCCCGGCAAAAGGTTAACATCCAATAAAGCAGGAACTCCTGCCTACTTTTGTCGCTGCAGACCTCTCATATAAGGGACAGACCACCCTTTAGAAAGAGGAAATAAAAGCTCGGACTCATGCTCTCAAGCGGCGAGGCCTGACTCAGACTCAAAGCAGCTCTTCCGGGGACGAGGAGTTTCTTTTGAAAGCACGAATCTTCCCGTTGACTCGTTGGCTACCACCCCGAGGATCCTTCCCTCGTATAAGATAGGAAACCCCAATCAGAGCAGCTAGAGATCTGCGACGGGAGATCGGCCGGCCGGAAGAATAGGGGGGAGATTTAAGAACACACGATATTCCACGTTACCTCGCTTCACGCTCACTGCCCCATAACAGGGACAGTCAGCTACTCGGATCTCTTCCTTCGAAGCCCCTCCCAGGGACTCCTCTCTCCACTCCTTCGGTAACGCTCGGAGCCCCATAACAGGAGCTCCTTCGCTCATTGGAGATATTTTGTGATTCTTCCGTGTCGATAATAAACGAAGAGAATTTCGGGGATCCTTTTGAATCGCAATGAAAGCGTGCAAATCATCGTATATAGTTGCAGAAATTCAAGTGCTTTGTTTGCCGCCAGAGTCTCTCAAAAAAACTGGGCAAGTACGTTCAGGTCTCACAAAAGAGAGGACGTTGAGCCTGGTGGGGAACAATCCTTGAAACGAGAAGGCAACAATGGTCATCTGAACTCTGAAGCCAAGGAGGGAGGGGCCTAGGTCTCGGTATAAGAAGAAAGTGCCCTTTGACGTCCATCCGCTGCTCGACCTGGCATTACATTTCATTCAAGGGAAGATCAACTTCCTTCACTATATCTGTTTGGAACCTGGGTGGGTATTCTGCTAATGGTAACGCATCAACTAACTCGACCTAGTACTGAACTTCGTACCAAGCAAGAAGAGAAGATTCAAGCGGCCACAAATAGGGATCCATTCACAGAGTTGAGACGGTCAGTCCATTTCCTTACTTTATCAAAGAAGCTATTCCATACATCCCCTTACTACCTCGATGCATTTCGGGTCTTTTGGAAAGAGTTACTGGTCTACCTTCTGTCTCGATGAACAAATTCGACAAACGAAAAAAAAAGAAAAAAAACGTGGATTACTTATCTCAAAGCACAAAGTGAGAGTTGTTTGATTTTAGTTGGCAAACGTCGAGTGTTGAAAGGGAAAGGGAAGATCCAGAGTCAGGTCGAGCTAACATTGCTGAAAACCAACTCGAAGCCAGAACTGATCCTTCAAGTACTCCCGGTGTTTTTCGCATCAAAGTTGACTGACCTGATGTCTCCGCTGGAAAGTGTCGTAACATATTTGGTATCGGTACATAGTCACTCGATTAGGGGGCATGATCTGAAGTGGAGTGTCCCGCCGTGGACCAACTCTTTTGACTTTAGTGCGTCGAGTTAGTTCTTGCTTAGGTGTGTTGTCTTTATGCTCAATAAAGTGTTCCAATACTCATTTAGGCCGGCCGGATATTGAACTGGGTTTTTCCTTATCTATATATAACAAGTCCAACTCCTAACCAGTGTTTCAGGCAGGAGGTGTCGTAATGTGATGTATGCTCGAAAGCCCAAGCGCCACTCGGAAGAGGGTCTCCGAGAGGTTCGCGGACAGACGGCAAGGGCGGAGCTTGGTGTTTTTTGTGGCCTTTGGTGGAATGAATGAAAAAAGGCGGTGACCCGGTTTTTCGGGTGGTGGCATTGACCCAGGAAGAAGCTGGTCAATCCATGATCTTCTTTCAGGTTCAATGAAATAAATAGACAAAGAAAAAAAGCGAAAGAAAAAAATTCTATTAAAATGAAATTCTATTAATTTGGAATGATTGAAGTTTTGTTATTTTCGTCTCGAAAGATTTTCTAACCACAAATTTCGTATATCAATGAAGTTGTGAAGGCGCCCACGCAGGTCAGCTTTATAGCTACCTGGTTAGACTACTCTCTCTCTTTTGAGAGATGCGAAGCGCCGTAGATAGCCCACGAGAAAAATGGAAATTGGCGAACTGACCTTCTGAGACACTTGTCTGCTTCTACGCGTTTGACTGCTAGCGCTAGCGATGTCAATGAAATTGAGAGCTTCCGACCTCCCACCCAAACAAACAGTAGTGAAGTTCACCTTACTTGTTTGGTTCGGAAATACTGAAACTTCATTAATAAGAAAGAAAGTGATCGTAATGAAAGTCGAATAGAACATTTTTTCTGGGTAGGATTCTTTCTCACTATTTCTTCTCAGCCAGGATTTGATGACTGCTTTGTCTGACCGCTACGATCATCCTTCGAAGAGAAGCCCTCACCGAACCCAGGCATTCCGTCTGAGATACATACTGATATCATCTTTTGAAGCAAATTCGTACAAACAGGGAGAAAGACATCAAATTGACGGGAACCGTAGCCAAGTGGTTAAGGCAGAAGTCTGCAAAACTTCTATTCGTCGGTTCGAATCCAACCGGTTCCTACAGCGAAATTCCAAATATTCAGCCAGAAGGAGGCTTTCAAAGAAAAGTTAGAAAAGACAGACAGTTCTCATGGGCAATACCACACGTGAAGCTGAGTAAAGGGACCTGACTTCTTGAGCGCGTCTTACGCTATTAAGACGAGGAGGCACTATTCTTTCGACTACAAAGTAGACTTCCCTTATGGATCGAAGTCTGGAGAAAACCATTCCCCAATGTCAAACTTCGACTGGGGGTGAAGTCGCAAGGAAGGCACATCACCTTCAAGCTTGACCAGAGTGATCCGGTAGTCTCGTTCAATCTGTACGCCAAACCGCTTTCATTCGTCAGGGGTCTCACTGGAAGAGAGAGGTTCACTTCAAGTGCTGAGAAAGAGCAGGTAGCAAGTTGGAAAGTCAATATTCGTCAGTCTTCTTCGTTCCATTGAACTAGTTATCCTTTCACAATTGTCCTTAGCCAGGTGCCTCATTCTATCTTGTGTCTGTCCCACGCCCATGTTAACTGCGGCTACTACACTGACCTTTCGTGCCTAGTCATTCTAGGTAGAGATCCAACTCTATTTGTACTCCACCCCATTCATCAAATACATAGGGAAAGTATGGAAAGTTAGTCTCCTGAATAAATAGGGAGAGGGAGAAAGACCTTAATATAGAAGGAGCTAGCCAAAATGAAAATGAAAGAGCTTATGATTGAACGGGGAGAACTTGCACTATCTATGAGAATTGATGAGGAAGATCTTAACACATGAAAGAGAAACCAAGACTGGCAATTTCGAAAAAGATGGAACAACCTCACTAAAAACCCCTTTCAATGGATAGGCATTTCAAAGAAGTGGTTTCGTATGAAAGAGCGGTTCTGTTCCAATCGATATGGGTACTTAGTCACTGGCATTGGGTTACCCGCCATCACACTTGGCATTTGGTTACTACTTTGAATGACCCCCTGACTTCTTCTTTGTCCTGTAGTTAGCTAGTGTAGAAAGACAAAAAGAAGAAAGAGACCAACCTGGGGAAAGGAGGGACTCGCTCCCCTTGGACCTATGGGACTACAGAAGAGCTCGACACGTTAGTAGTTTATCCCAGCCCAGTAAGTACTTCTTGTTCCGAACCAAAAGCTAGTTCTCGAGACGTGCCCTAGTTTCTCATTGCAAGGAAGTGCTTAACCCCTGAAGTTCAGAATGCCCCGCTTCCTGGAGTCAAGAAAAAAGAGAGATGCTAGAGGCATTCATTTAAAGCTCTCATTCACTTAGTAGGGCACGGAGAAGTCCCAGTCGAGATAAAGAGGAGTGATTTCTAGGAAAGAAAGTGATATAGAAAGAAATAAGGGAAAAGCAGTCCTTGAGTTGTAGAGCAGTCCTTCCAATCCCAAAGGGCTTCCCCATTGCCCTGACTCAGTCATTTTGTCTATTTAGCCGTAGGGAGATCAAGAAAAAGCCAAATGAAAAGAAGCACTTAGTGATTTACATAATGTGCATTCCAGCATTTCGCTTGGGACCGACTGGCACTTGCACGCTGTGCGAATTGCATCATACTCTCATCTGACTCTGTTGACGAACTTGATTCATTTCGATCATCTCAATCAGTGTCAAGTATTGAATACTAGGAAATGGGATAGCCCCCATTGTTCAACTGGCTTTCTCAGAAAGGGCATAAGCAGGGGAATGAATATAGATCAACATACCCTGGAAATCCAAGAATGAGGGGTGATTCACCCAACCTCTTGTTTCGTCAAAACCCAAACTACGAAAGAATTCCCAGTGTCGTAAGCAAATCCTTTCCATCCAAAAGTCTAAAAAGACTCTTGGATTCTGGTAGCAACACCAGTTTCTTAGATGTCAAGAGTGCTACTAAAGCTCAGTGAAAAGTAACTAATAAAAAACCCATGACCATTACAGTGGCTAATGGGAAGAAAATGCAAAGTGAAGGGGAGTGTGCAGGGGTCAAGTGGGAAATTCAGAGCTATTTATCCCTCTTTCAGGGTGATAGAATTGGGAGAATATGACATTTAGGAGTAGACTGGATGAGGAGCATTGTACCCTTTGACTTGGACCTCAATACACTGACTATTAATGGAAAGGGGAAAGGAGAAGGTGCAGTTGAGGGACATTCAAGGAAAAGATAGGCATAAGCTGATGCAAAATGAAGCTGGAGAAGATAAAGAACACGGAGAGCTATGTTTGGCCAGGGTGGAAGAAGAGTCTAAGCTCCAGGCTTGAAAGAAGAAAGACCTGGCTCAAGGCTAACCCAGGTACTGATCTCTCTTTTACTGAATATCAAGGGGTCTTAAGGTACAAGGGAAGGATAGACATTGGTACTGGGGTTGGAGGGCAAATCTTTGTACTAATGAAGTCAGATTGTGATGTGCTAAATTGAAAGTCCAGTTCCGGCGATCGCAGCTCAGTCAGTTGACGTTAGGACAGCAGCTGGGATTCCTGATCTGATAATAGAGATATGGACACGTCGTATTAAGGAGGATAAGCAAATCAAGCTTGAACATAGCAAAAAAGGTGGCTATGTATGTTAGCTTAATACTACTATAGGCAAGGCAGAAGCAAGGAATTCATCCGGGCATTATCTCTGGGAAGCCGGTTCTTTTACATAGCTATAGTGGATAGTCTATTAGTGCCGTAGTTTGTCTCATAAAACGTCTCTCCGCCAATCGTCAATAAAGGTAATAAAATACTGGGATCCACCCTTTGACAACTCCCTCACTGGTCCCCAAACATCGGAATGCACATAATCAAGAATGCCCTCTTTTTTGTGTTATGAAAATGCCTTCTCACCAATATATGTAATAGTGAGGAGACCTTGTGCTTCGCGCTTTGCCTCGTCGTTCTAGGAGAAGTGCCTAATGGGCATAGCATTAATACCTATAGTTTGAGGGCAGAACGAGTCCAGTGGTCAACCTCTCCACTTGTTTCGGGCATAATCACTTCTTTATGCCTTTGCTTTCAGTTTATTCTTTGGTTTTTGGAGTCCAGGCTCAGACCAGTTTGAAAGGGAAAGTATGAGGCAGTCATTATGCAAGGACCGGTATTTTCCTGGTAGGTACTGGTACATGGCACCAGTGTAATGCAATAGCATTTATTGGTTGGCAATTAATAATCGTTTGAATCTATTTGATGATAGCATAATGGTTGAAACAATACACAAGCAGCATGCACTCGAGATACCAACTACCATGAATACAAAATGATTATGACAAGGTAAAGCATTCTCGTAAGTAATAGTACTCGTCATTATTGGTTTTTTCCTGCTTTTTCATTGTTTATAGTTCTTTTGTTCCAAGTGGATTAAGATCCAAGAAATTGCGTTTCCTACTTACGTTCCTGAACTCAGTCAAGCTTGCATTCTTTTGCATTGAAAGCAGATTTCCATAAGTAACCAAATTGATTACGAACTACTTTCCTAAGTTTCTTGTTGGAAATGCAAATTCCATACCCTACCCTAGTTCCAGGTTAATCCGGGGTAGCAGATCCATCTGACTTGCTATCAATAGACGTTGTGAATGGAGCCTATAAATTGAAATCAAAATGACCTGTTTTGAAAGCTGCGCAATTAGTTAGGATTTCAATCAAGGTTGAAAAGAGAAGAAACTGAATTGAGTAGTAGAATCAAAATAGAAATTCTCGGTCAAACATATTGGCTAGGCAGCTACTTGACCAAACCCGGCTAGTCTCGGGCGATGCCTTACCCCTTCCTTGCCCGGTGGACGTGGTGGAGATGGGGGGCAGACGATCAAGACAAGCATCACCTATAGAAACAAAGATACCATTGACCCGATCGATCATCAGAAAAAGAAAGGTTGCCCGCGCCATAGGAAGTAGTTAGTTCAATCTGTTTGACCGACACGAACGAACTGATGAGAGCCTTCCTGAAAAGTGACTTGAAAGCAAGTAGATTGGCAAGTGGCTAGAGATAGTAGGCAAGGCACCGAGCGTCAGAAGTGAGAGCTTGGCTATAACCTAACCTATTTGCTTGCACTGGAAGACTCGAGAGAATCTTTCCAAAGACAGACTCCTGTCCTAAGGCACGTACTTCAACTCATGAATAAGGATCTGTCGAGACGATAACTATCCAGCCGATATATATAGGTGGAATGAGTTTGAGCTTCGAAAGAGATCTTGCAGAAGATTTGCTTTGACATTTCGCCTTGGGGATATATATATGGGGCTCTGTGATTGGCCGTGAAAAGAGGAAAAAGATATTTTTGGAATCTCAGCTACGCTATTGGTACGTCCCTAGCTGGCAGCTTTTGAACCTACTCTTTTTGCTGCATTTCCCCGCGCCTTCGATTCTTGCCAACTTGGTCGGTCGGAAGAAGAGTAATTGACTTTTTAGCTAACGATATTACACTTTGCCTCGCTAACGTGTGAAGTGGGTGTCGTATCTCGAAAGAAATGACATCTGGTCTATTTTTCCTGGGGAATTGATTGGCCTCGCGGTCGCTTCCCTTCGGTCTGTCCACAAAACACACTCATCTTTCGAATAAACAAGAGGATGGCGCGTCAGTAGGTTAGGGCTTTTGATACATATCAAACAAAGGAAGTGCGGGCAGTCTTGGTTGATCTTCATAAATAAGCATGGGTTATCTAGTAGTAGCTGTCATACACCTTGAATGAACAGACCGGCATTGATACAAACTATGCTCCTAACGGAAAGACTTGGCGAAGCCTTACTGAGGACAGTAGCCGCTGCACCGGAAGCTCTCGAAGACTAGGTCAAGCAAGCCCGTATACTTCATTCAAACTAGCTCATATAGTTGTTTGCTAATACGTCACTGAACCAAAACACATATCGGCAGTTACCTGCTTGCTCTATTAGACTAACCGAAGCCATACTTTAGACCTATGCATGCCTATCTCATTCCGTACAAGAACCCTGCCTATGAAGAAAGTCAATTGACTCTTGCCCTAGTAGAGAGAGGAGTTGGTAACCTGCTTTCCACAAGAACTGTTAATACCCGTACTATGCCCAGGGTGGCTATGGTTGATCAAAAGAGGATCAGGATATTGAAAGGAAAAGATGGGTGTGGGTAGCATTTTCCAAATGAATACAATAAATGGAAAACCATACACGTTGACTATTCTAGTGAAGCTTCCCGAGCTTCTGCCTTGACCTTCTTCCTTGGGAGGGGTCTAACGCACATTAGAATGCGAGTTCGGATGCCTGTATAGGGGATTCCCTGAAATTGGATTTCGTGAGATTAGATGGGCTGGGCTTTGCGCCGCATTTTGGATTGATAGCGCTTTCTCTTCGACTTTATTTGCTTTTCGTCCTTCTTCCTTCTCCTAGAAAAGAGGCTTTCTTTCCTACCTAACTAAGAGGATTGAAAGAAAAGTCGTGAAGTGATGGCAGGCTGAGTGGCTTTTTGTAGCAATTTATCTGGCGCTTTCCCTCCCCTTTTTTCTGAACCCATTCCCGTACCGTACATTGACTACTTGAGGGGAATACTCAAAAGTCTACTGAACTTCTGTTTTGGAGTTTTTGACAAATCCAACCTTCTTTCTTCATTTCCGGCGCCAGGAAGAGAGAGTTTTCTTTCCACCCCTTTTCTACATTTCTTGATTCGCAGCCCTATTGATTCAGTTCTCTTCCATTCCAATTCTGACAACCCAGAATTCCCTATCCTTTATACCAATCCCACTGAACTTTGTTGAAAACAGCATGGTATTCTCTCTTTTACCTACCCAACTGAGTTAGGCGGCAGCCCGCTTTCCATAATGAAATTCCCTTTCGCTTAGTCAAGCCCGCTACCTTTAAGCTAATCAAAAATCCTTACTATCTTCTCTCTTCCTCTTCAAGAATGGATTAATGCTTGTATGAGGAATGGGGGGGTTGATGTTGAAAGGAACTCACTGGCAGTTGTTCTTTATGGCTGGCTATGATCTGGCTTTGGCATAACAGATTCATGATGATTGTTGCTCCCATTGGTGACCCATATAAGGAAAAGAGTAAAGGAAGCTTCTCATGCCATGGTTCTTGTTACAGACTAGACTGCAAGTGAGAGTGATAGTCTAAGCTCTGTGAATGTTCCCGATACCGGAGCAGCTAAAGGAAGCAGTAGCAGTACAACCATCCAATTTCTATTCCATTGCACATTCATCTTCCTCTATCAATGCTCTTATTACTTATAAAGAAATGACATACATAAGGCTTTCTGTGCGGTGAATCTTGAATATCTAACAGAGCAGAACCTCTTCTTGCGATGTGGAGACTGCTGAGCAGCATCTTAGGTCTGATGATACTACAGTTCAAGAACAGGTGGTCTATAGTTTCATTAGTATTACAGAAGCTAAAAGAAAAAGCCCCTCTCCAACCTCTCAGCCAGAGATTGTCTTTGGTGAAAAGTCTTCTCTTGCTAAGAAGCCAGAGGAAGGCGATCATCGTCGAAAGGTATTTTGATCTTCCAAATAGCCCCCACTTATATTGTTGGGAATACCACTCAAATCCAACCAAGGTGATATGTGAAAGGAAAACTGACCAAAAAAGAGCTCCCCATCCCCAAGGCTAATGACCTCCTGTATCTCTTTGCAAGATAAATCAAAGTATATCAAGTTTGGACTCTCGACGTCTCATTTGTAGAAAGAATAGTGATTGATTGATTTTGTCCTACCAAAGCAAGTACTTGAGTCGGTAAAAGAAAGTCTACCAGATTGAACTGATAGAAAGAAAGCGAGTCACTACGCACTAAAGGCACCTTCCTCTGTCAATTCATCTGTTTGAAGCATAGCATAATGAGGTAAGGAGTCAGAGTGGCTTGCTCATTCACTTTGATGCAGCGAGAAAGGGGCTATTCTCAAGACAAATCCTCCCTCGGCCTTTCGCATCTCAGACCATATTCCCCTGAACTCCTGGGCAATCAGCTTAGGTTTATCCCGAATCCATTCCATCTTTCTTATTCAAGTCCTTCAAACCATCGTGCTAACAAGCCATTTTCCTCCGAAAGTCCCTGAGCTTTTTCTGGTCCATATGCAGCCTGAACTGTGCTGCTCTCTGATTTGATTCACTTCCTTTCCATCTACTCTCCTCGCTGTAGTAGGTTAGGCGAGCGGCTTAATACTTCTCTGCTCAGAGTCAAAGAGGCAAAGTGCTAACTAAACGACTCAGGAAATCCATTCCATTCCCTAGGGCAGATCTTCCTCTACTGGGATTGACTCGGGTCCCATTTCCATTCCTTTGCCAAAGACCCTAACTACAGCTCTGACTAACTCCTTGTCTCATTGATCCGAAAAGAAAGGCATAAGTCCCACATCGGATTCACTTGTGCCATCCCCGCTTCCTCCTTTTCGGCCTTGGGAAATATTAGTATGCTTTAGAGTAGGAAATTCGTTCGGACATCTCTAGAGGATAAGAAAGCTTCCCCAGCTGAAAAAGGCACTATTGGCTTTCCGTCAAGTGTCAGTTCAGCGATAGACATTCAATTCCATCTCGGATTTCCGATGAAGGCGTATGCTTGGCGAATTCGCATCTATGGTCGTGATCTCTTTCCTCTGAGCATCAAGATACTCCGCGCGGCTCGTCATGCTGTAGCATGGATGCCCGTCTGTCACTGTCGGTCTGTTGGTGTTAGCGATATTCGAGTCTCTATGGGGCTGGCTGATAGGAGCTGGGTACAGAAGATATTTTTCCACGGGTTTCGCCGCAGAATATACAAAGCTCGCCTGCCTTCGATTTCTTTTTTGATTTGCTCTGGTTCCTTCCTCCTCAAAGAAGGGGAAGATTGCGTCGCCATAATCAAAAAAGCCTGATCATAGCATAGACCACCCCGGAGAAGCCACGCTTTGCTGTTGATGGTCATATCGAGGTTCTAATAACTTCTGTTTGTTGGAAGGCTTTGTCCCAGGTCTTGTTCTCCTAACTCAGATTCCATATCATGGGTCTCGTCCAACCGGGCGGGTGAAACCATTCTTCTCCTTCTTTCCTACCCGAGTGCAAACTGCTTTCTGACTCTGTTAACGTATCATAATCCCGTCCATCCACCCGGTTTGAGGAATTCTGGTTTGATTCTCTCCAACCGTCAGAAAAGATCGTAAGCAACCGGTGATCGCCTCTATGATCACTTTTGGGCGGAGCTTTCTGGATCAACTAACTGACTTAGGGTAAAGAAGTCAGAGCTTGAACATCGCCCCAAAGTAGCATTGACGGTCTTCTATTTGATATTACTTAACGGCGGCGCATTTGAATAAAGCACTACTGGGCTAACTCTCGATGCTACTCCCTAGGAACAGATGATAAGAGATAACGGCGGGAATTGAACCGCTAGTACCGATTCCGTCAGTATAGTCAAAGTCTGATTGAGTGATGAAATCTCAATAGGGGAACCTCATAATCAGGAAGTGGCTCTTTGGACAATTTCGCTGCAGAGCCAACCATGGGGAATAGGTCACAGCACCGGAAGAGAAGTCAACAGGTAGTTTGAATAGGTCAAGTTGGCTTGTTAGGAATAGGTGAAGTATATCAGTCACAGATGGGTCAAAAAGTCTAGATGCACCGAAGTAGTCTAGTTGTTGGGAAGGGATAGCCGGACTTCCCAGTAGTCAACATTCTAGTAGTAGCCAAGGGATAACCGAGATAGAAAGAAGTCACCGATAGCCAAGCAAAACAAGTATGTTGACAAGAGGTATGCGTATTGAATAACAAGTCTAGGGTTTTTGTTGCTACTAGAAATATTGACACCGGTGAAAAGCTAATAGGTATAAACCTTTGTGAGTATGTATTGACGAGGTTGCTGGACAGGTAAGTCACAAGGTATGCCTTGAAAAGCAAAGAATAGACATGAACGATATGCACGGAATAGGAATAGTGGAGAAGAGAATAGGTTAAGTGCATGAAGGGGTAGCCAGTATAGCATGGTCTAGGGTTGTTAGGTCAAGAAGTCAGAGAGAGAGTTCCAAGAAAGCCTTGTTCAGAGTGGCTAGCCAAGAGTCAGACCAGTCCTATAATCTCGTATATCTATGTTAGTTGGTTTCCTTCGCATGTGAGACACAGCCAGCACACCGCCACTCCAGAACTTCCTGCCAGACAGAAGACGAGTAGAAGGTTCAATGAGTCAGATGTGGGAAAGATGCCTCCTCCACACAGCCAAGGCAAGGTTTGACTTTCTCGGTGAATTGCTTTTCAGTCGGAACTCACACCAACCATAAAGGAGAGGCTGGAACTCCCGTAAAGGACAAAGAGCAAGGGATGTGATTTCATAGTCTCCGGTTTGAAGCAAAGCATGGTGATGTTTTGGCTTCTATTTCACCTTCTATTCAACCTTTTCTGATCTGCTGATTAATAGGAACAGGAGGAAAGCTTCAGATGAGCTTCAGATGAGTGTTTCTTTTCGTCGACTTTTTCCTAGATCTAATTCGAGTTTCTTATTACGTAATGGACAAGCCATCAAATCAGAAGTTTTCAGCTTAGGGAAAGAGAAGTTCTTATTGGATACAGGAATAGGTAGCCCCAAAACGTGTCAGAAAGGTGAGCTTATATATCAGTGTCTTCCAAAAAAGCAACGACTCATCAATAAGGTGGGATACTTTCATGTCAAAGCTGGTGAATCACTGATCAAAACGCGCATTTCTGAGAGATTCTTCCTCGAGATATTGGCCGGTAATTCAAAGATCAAAGAGCGAACTGCCGCCAGCTTGAATGATTTGGATTACGCGGAGGGTTCACCCCTGATTCTTCCACGAAGATTCAGACAAAAACGAGCTTGGATAGAACTGCAGAATAAGTGGCGAACGAGAGACAAAGTCAAAGGCTTGATTCTGAGAAAGATCAAAGGTGGTTTTTCAGTAGGCATCGCAGGTTTCATTAGTTTTCTTCCATTCAACCTGAAGAGTAAGAGAAGGCTAGAGAGTCAGCGTTTCGTCATTACGACCATGAACCTCAAAAGGAGGGAAATCTGTCGTCTAATTGATTCGTGATTTATGAGACAAAAGGCTAAAAGAGAGTTGTTCTATTTATGGTCCCTTAATCCATTTTGGAAAAGATATCAACGAAGGTAGAATTGCTAGTTATCTATTCAGGAAAGTCCAGATCATCCAAAGAAATGACTTGCTCGCTCTGTCTATTCCACTACTATCTGCTATTGGTACTCTAGCAGGTGCAGGACTAGCTATATATCTAGAATGCCTTTCGGGCCTACCAACATTGACTGGCGGAGCCGATCTAACAAAGAGGACAAAAACGTCGACCGATTCTTCAATGGTCAATACTATGTAGATGACATTTCTAACCATGACATTCTTTATGGTGGTCTAGGACTAGGATATACTATCAGTCAAGTAGTAGATCGAGGCGAGGCATCTCTGAATCGCCAAATGGCTTTCAAGAGAAATACTCATAGGTAGATCAATACTGATTCCAGGAATGGGCAGGGCAGACACCAGAAGACCATTGTGACAGGACCTACTGCGAGAGTTTCCAGTCAAAGAAAGATAGGAAGCTTGTACACTAGCCAGCTACGTTGGACCGAGAAGTTAGAGCTGATTCCCCCTTTGCCTATCTTCCTGCTCTACCAGTTCACCCCACCTTCCAAGGCCCGGGACTAGCCTGAATGATGTCCTTTTGATCTTATTACTATCTTTTTGAAGCAGATAGTTCACAGTGCTTATTCTATATTCTACTTAGACTCTATCTATACATCTATCTATCTTCTTTTCCAATTTGTCAAAGTTGCGTTACAGTAAATGCTCCTCCCCCTCCGGACGGAGTTTTGGACTCAAAGATCTCTTATAGAGAGGGGATAGGCCTCTTTCTGTAAGACAGGCCTTGAATCTCACCTCCAATCTTCCTAATGTCAACCTTTTGTTGACTATTTCGGCATTCGTCAGATTTCGTTATTGCCTATTCCGCAAAGTGCCAGTCTCTTTCTTTCTGCGTTTTTCATCCTATTGTCGCCTCTCTTCCTAGGCTTTCACGTTTGCTAAAAAGGCCTACCGGATCAAGGTGCGGTAATGGACATAGGCTTCGTTCCCCCATTCGATATCGAGACCGTCAGGCAGACTCTCATTAGTTCCAATCAATAAGTAGTCAAGATGTAATGGGTAGCAGTGTATGCGAGACTGTTCGTCATGCTTCTGAGGTGTTAGAGTGAACTGGATCGCGTGAGGTCACATCGGCGGCAGAAATCCCACCCCTGTTGACAACCGTCAGGATCCGACTTTCAGTGAGTAAGCGAGACATAGTCCAGATATCGCTCATGCAGTTGGTGGGGTGAATCGGTTCTTCTCCCATGCTTTCCACTCCATACACAGATCTAGCTAGCTGTGCGATACCGGTGACTTCCTATCTAGGGAGGGTATCAGCTTACTCTGCTTGTGGTGAATATCTTGCTAGCTCTGCTTCTTTGCTTTCGGATTCCTGGTTGGCAACCAACAAGTCCATAGATGAAACAGGGGCATATTTCAAGCTAGTTTCGGACTCAGAATCTTCTTTCTTTCAACTCTCATTAAGACAGATGATTTGGTGATTAGATTACGATGCAATAAAGAAGGATGTTGGGCCTTGCAATTCAACAGACACTTGATCATCTCCATTTCAGGCGATTAACATCTCTGTACTTAGTATCTGGAGAATAGGATACCGATCATGAAAATGACTTTGACGCATATGTTGGGCGTGCCCTGGCAAACAAAGTGAACTTGACTGACCCCTGAAAAGCACCCATACTTGTTCACAGTCCTCACCTTCTAATATATGGGTCCCGTCCCTGTGAAACTCAAGCTTGATCGTCTCAGTACTTTCCAACTCCAACAGCAAGCGTGTATTTTTTGAATAGAATTGATAACAGCATTGAAGGAATTTGATTCACTTCCCACCCAAGGAGAGAAAAACGATAATGTGGATTAAGGACGCTCTGGGACGGGCTAACTAACAGAAAGCCCTTTCCTCCCAGTTCCACCACTTTTGGTCAATACCTCGGGATGGAAAGATCAATTGTTTTTGGTTCTGTCTTGTAAGGTCTTTCACTACCATTGTGCACACCTT